GGAAAGTGTTCGATTAGAACATGAAAACGTGACTGAATTCGTTCTAGTTACTCCTTGGGACATAATAAAGGAAGAGAATATGAAGATTCTCGGATAACGAAAAGAATCCAATTTCTTCTACTTCAAATTTCTCCTACTTCAAAAGAATTGAACGAGAAGCCGTATGAGGTGAAAATCTCATGTACGGTTTTGTAGAGTGACGGTAAAGGTAACTTATCTGTCAACTTTTCCACTACCACCCCCAAAAAACCGAACTCTGCCTTACGCAAAGTTGCCAGAGTACGATTAACCTCTGGATTTGAAATCACTGCTTATATACCTGGTATTGGCCATAATTTACAAGAACATTCTGTAGTATTAGTAAGAGGGGGAAGGGTGAAAGATTTACCCGGTGTGAGATATCACATTGTTCGAGGAACCCTAGATGCTGTCGGAGTAAAAGATCGTCAACAAGGGCGTTCTAGTGCGTTGTATATTCTTATCTAAGACTTGTATCATTTTATGATGATGCCATGTTAATTGCTAGAAACATGTGAAGTATATGGCTAACCTAATAACGAAAGTTTTGTAAGGGGACTGGAGCAGGCTACCATAGGACAAAAGATCTTATTTCTAAAGAGATTTGGAACTATTATACGTCTAAGGTTCAATATTGAAATCATTTCATAAGTTTTCCCCGACTTGTCAACAAGCAATTCAAAATACCTCGACTTTTTTAGAACAGGTTCGAGTCAAATAGCAATGATTTGAAACACTTTTTTTTTTACACTCTTTTGGGAACCTAAGGACTTGATCGTACAGATATGTAAAATACGAGATTTCCAATCATAGCAAGAAAAAGGAAGGAAACGGATACTCAATTTAAAGTGAGTAAACAGAATTATATACATAAAGAATAGATCTCATATCTACCTATATAATCATGTGGAAAGCCGTATTCGATGAAAGTCGTATGTACGGTTTGGGGGGAGATCTTTCATACCTTTAGAGATCCACCCTACAATACGGAGTCAAAAAGCCGAAATAAGTGATTCATTTTTAGCCTTTATGAAATGGATTATTGAACCCTTTTCACACTCATGTCACGTCGAAGTACTGCAGAAAAAGAAACTGCAAAATCCGATCCAATTTATCGGAATCGATTAGTTAACATGTTGGTTAACCGTATTCTTAGACATGGAAAAAAATCATTGGCTTATCGAATTCTTTATCGAGCCATGAAAAATATTCAACAAAAGACAGAAAAAAATCCACTATCTGTTTTACGCCAAGCGATACGGGGAGTAACTCCCAATGTAACAGTAAAAGCAAGACGTGTAGGTGGATCGACTTATCAAGTTCCCGTTGAAATCAGATCTACACAAGGAAAAGCACTTGCCATTCGTTGGTTATTAGGGGCATCTCGAAAACGTCCGCCGGGTCGAAATATGGCTTTCAAATTGAGTTACGAATTAATGGATGCCGCCAGAGGGAATGGCAATGCTATACGCAAGAAGGAAGAGACTCATAGAATGGCAGAGGCCAATAGAGCTTTTGCACATTTCCGTTAATCTATGAACAGGATCGAGATCTATCTATATGGATAGATCTATCTGATCTATACAGATAGATCGATTCGAAAGAGAAATATTTCTTCGAAATTGATCAATATGTCTATCGGAACGAACGAAAGATAAAAGAAAACAAGGATGAAACATAAATCCTAGATCAACCAAGCCCTCTCGGGGGGGGGGCTTGCTTAATAAAGAATAAGATTCTGAGATAAGATTTGATCCTATTCATGAGGATTATGCAAATCTCCTATTCCAAGAATAGAAAGTTGAAAAAGATTGAGACTTTTTCGGAGATTGAATGAAGTTACTAATTCATGATCTGGCATGTACAAAATGAAAACTTCATTTTCAATTATACCCTGAGATCATTTTTATGAAAGAGTTTCATTTGCTTCTCTTCCATGGAGGTTCTATTTTCCCAGAATGTATCCTAATTCTCGGCCTAATTCTTCTTCTGATGATCGATCTAACCTCTGATCAAAAAGATACACCTTGGTTCTATTTCATCTCTTTAACAAGTTTAGTAATGAGCATAACGGTCTTATTATTTCGATGGAGAGAAGAACCTATGATTAGCTTTTTGGGTAATTTCCAAACGAGCAATTTCAGCAAAATCTTTCGATTTCTCATTTTACTATGTTCAACTCTATGTATTCCTCTATCCGTGGAGTACATCAAATGTACAGAAATGGCTATAACAGAGTTCCTGTTATTCCTATTAACAGCTGCTCTAGGGGGAATGGTTTTATGTGGTGCTAATGATTTAGTCACTATCTTCGTAGCTCTGGAATGTTTCAGTTTATGTTCTTATCTATTATCTGGATATACCAAGAGAGATGTACGGTCTAATGAGGCTACTATGAAATATTTACTTATGGGTGGGGCAAGCTCTTCTATTCTGGTTTATGGTTTTTCTTGGCTATACGGTCTATCCGGGGGAGAGATTGAGCTTCAAGAAGTAGTAAATGGTCTCATAAATACACAAATGTATAACTCCCCAGGAATTTTGATTGCGCTCATATCCATAGCTGTAGGAATTGGATTCAAGCTTTCTCTAGTCCCTTTTCATCAATGGACCCCTGACGTATATGAAGGAGTGCGATTCGTTCGACGAATTATTACCCCTATAATAAGCGGATATATATCTTTTTTAGAGATGTTTAGATCTATAAAAACTCTATGGACATGCGGAAGAGAAAAAGACTGTTATCCCCACTCGGGCTAAGGCATAACTTTTACCAAAAGTTATTCGCGAGATTTTTGTTGAAATAACAATTAAGGTAAAGCAAGGTCAAAAATAACTAATATCTTTGAATAAACAGAGATATTTTGCAAGTCAGTTATTACGGGTAGTTCTTACAAAGGATCAGACCAATGACGTATACAATACTTTCATTCTCGATGTAAATGCTACATAGTCAGTTTTCATCCTTCAAGGACTACGAGTGTAATAGAAGCATCCGTCGACAAAAAGATCACCCTAAGATGATTATCTCATGGCTATTGAGAACGAATAAAATCAGATGGTTCTATTTCTCAATCTTTTTGACTTGTTCTTGCGGAACCGAAGTCAAAAAGATCGAGAAAGTCAGTGATTCACTATGGGAACCGCTGATGGAGGATTCCTCGGGAAGTTAAGGATTAGTAATCCTTTTCTATAAATTGAATCGATTCGGTCTTATACATACGCGAGGAAGGTAATGAAAAAGGAATAAGATGATTATGTCCTTCTTTTTTTATCACTTAGGAGCCGTGCGAGATGAAAGTCTCATGCACGGTTTTGAATGAGAGAAAGGAGTGAGGGATCCTCTTTTCGACTCTAACTCTCCCACTCCAGTCGTTGCTTTTCTTTCTGTTACTTCGAAAGTAGCTGCTTCAGCTTTAGCCACTCGAATTTTCGATCTTATTTTCTACTTTTCATCGAACGAATGGCATCTTCTTTTGGAAATATTAGCTATTCTTAGCATGATATTAGGCAATTTAATTGCTATTACCCAAACGAGCATGAAACGTATGCTTGCATATTCGTCCATGGGTCAAATTGGATATATCATTATTGGAATAATTGCTGGAGACTCAAAGAATGGATATGCAAGCATGATAACTTATATGCTGTTCTATATTTTCATGAATTTAGGAACTTTTGCTTGCATTGTATTATTTGGTCTACGCACAGGAACTGATAACATTCGAGATTATGCAGGATTATATACGAAAGATCCTTTTTCGGCTTTCTCTTTAGCTTTATGTTTACTATCCTTAGGAGGTATTCCTCCATTAGCAGGTTTTTTTGGAAAACTTTATCTATTCTGGTGCGGGTGGCAGGCAGGCTCATATTTATTGGTTTCGATAGGACCCCTTATGAGCGTTATTTCTATATACTATTATCTAAAAATAATCAAGTTATTAATGACTGAGCGAAACAAAGAAATAACTCCTCACGTGCAAAATTATAGAAGATCTCCATCTTCTTTCATATCAAAAAATTCTATCGAATTGAGTATGATTGTATGTGTAATAGCATCTACTACACTGGGAATAGTAATGAACCCAATTATTGCAATTGCTCAGGATACCTTATTTTAAGGTCTATTTATTCGTTCAATCCGGAAGAATTAGTCGATTTGTCCCGCCCAAAATGGGAATAGGCCGAGATTCTGAGATGAACTTCTAATTATGAGATCAACTTGATCATCGAATTAGAAGTTCATTCTAGACTAGAATAGGGTTATTAATAGGGCTATATACATTTTCATTATGGGAAAAGGTCATTCGAACGTATGTAGATAGATATCTACGTCGTTCCATTCTATTTAGGAATCGATATATGCGCACATATGATCGAACCTGCTTTTGACATATCATTATTTGGGTACCATGTTCGCTTCTCTAGGCTTCTATTGAATCGAAAAAGAAAAGATGTTCGATCGTGCATATTTTTGATGTATATGAAATATCCTCCGGATAATGAAAATCGAAAGAAGTTGGTGATATATTAGGCTTGGACCTATATAACCGATCGATATAAATACCCCAATACTCTATCTTTGTCATAGATTCTACATTCCATCTATAATGATAGATGATCGTAATATAGATATCATACTCATGGAATATGATTCACTTTCGGGATGCCTTGATGGTGGAATGGTAGACACGCGAGACTCAAAATCTCGTGCTAAAGAGCGTGGAGGTTCGAGTCCTCTTCAAGGCATAATATTGAGAATGCTTATTGAATGAGCAATTCAATAACAAATATCGGATCTAATTGATTATCTCAATGTACCGAGATCGATTTATTCGATATCTGTTGATACGAAGTATTCCGACGATTCCCTATATACGATATGAGTTAAAGCTGTTGGAATAGGTTCGACAGTGGATCACAAGATCTTGGCGATCTTCTCTATCTAATGAATGGAGAAGTCCATTTCAAAATGGTCCGCCCTGCACCCATCCCCCGAGTAGATACCTCAACAGGAATCACACAAATGCAGGTAGATCAATAGAAACTTCTGGGAAAATGCCCCCCCCCCGTGACCCAACAGATGGAGTACATTCCACAAAGGAACATATGGGAGAAATTGAATGAAAAAATGAAAAAGACCAAATCTCAGGCGGAATGTTTCTATTTATTTTTATGTCCATTAAAGAATGCATGAAGCTTGTTTCTTACTAATTATGAGGTATACGCAATTAAGGACATAGATTGAGGAGAATCTATATACCCCTCTTAAAGTTTTGCAAGATCCGGGAGTTGCGATCGAACTTAAACGACTATACCAATGTTGAATCCTGTGACTCTATAGGCAAATAAGGGATCCTTTCTTCCGAATGGGAAGTGTAAGAAAAAAAAAGAGTACCAGAACCAAAATCGAAGAAATAAGGGGTAAGCATAGTAGAGAATACCTCATTAAGTTCAATCAAATTGACTTGGCTCATATTCCTTGCTATGCTCACTCTTACACGGTCGAGATCTCGGAATAAGGAATCTATCTTCAAATTCAAGATCTATCAACTCTTTGTTCTTCTTTTTTCTTCTTCTAACATACTTTCCATTCTTGGACAAGACCGAGAAAGGATTCATTTTCGAATAGGATCTGAAATCGAAGCAGATGTAGAACTTCTCATTTGTTTCCACGACCCTACTACCCGGTCAATTTCGTTCTACTTCATTTCATTGCCCTTTCATCGATGATGACAGATTTTTCCGGCTAAAATAGATATGTGAAATCTATCTTTTGTTGTATGAATTAAGTGTTCAATTTCCTTCGGAAAAAGCCATCTATTTTTCAACAATGTCCTTGTCATTTGATTCAATAACATTCTGTTAGATAGGAACAGATTTGATAAATATTTATAACTCTCGGATAGAGTATTATAAAGAAAAGATTCATTCGATAATGAACTATTGGTTTCAAGCCATCTTTGGCGATGAATTAACAATTCGAAGCGATCAACCTTTTCTTGCGGATTTTCAATCAACCAACGTTGATATAGAAATGTAGGAGTATATGGCTGTATACGTTTCAATCGGATACCAATTGCTTGAATGCGTTTGAAAGCCTCAATATGTTCCTTTTCTGCAAGAGGCAATTGTTTCCACGAATTTATGACCGAATTGGTCATGAATTTTGAATTATATCTATGAAAAGCACCTTGGATACTTTTTTTAGGGAAGAGATGTTTTTCTTGTCTTCTTATTGAACCGTAAGTAATATAAAGCCTTCTCAGCATTTCTTCATTTGCAAAAAATTCCCGACGTGAAAACACAAGGTGCTGATCTTGAAATAGAAAACCTGTGGGATCCCAAAGAAATCGTCTTCCTAGAAAGAACATTGGTTTATTAGAGGATTTAGATCGCATTTGATATTGTATAGAAAATTGAAATATTCCTATTTCAAACCGCTCTTGTAATGATATATCTTCCAATTGAGACTGTATATGTTGTAGATTCTTTTGTCTTGCGTTAGAATGATTTCTCTCATGAACATAAAACCCCTTTTTATGTGGTCCTTTTTGGAGAGACTCTAAATTCTCTCTAACCCTTTTACAGTAACTGGCCTGCTCCTCTTGAAACAATCCGAACTGATACGAAAATCCCAATTCATTGGGTCTTTTTGTACGATCAAATAGATTACTGCGAAGAAAACTAAGACGCCAGATCCTAGGAGCCCAAACTATGTTATTGACTAATTTTTCATCCATTTGTTTTGCGCCGGGAGTTTCTTGTTGAAACTTCAATTCATATTCTTTATATATAAACATTTTATTGACCATAGAATAAACCCCTTTTCGCATCACATTGAGATGATTTCTCGTTTTGGGCTGAGGAGCAAATGTGATTTGATTCTTATCAGGCTTACCCCGGCATATTCCTAACCATGGAAACTCCACCAGAAGACTTTCTAAAAGACCAGAAGCTAAATCGAAATCATGCTCAGCGAATCTATCGAGAGGAATCCAATTCTCTCTATTTTGTCCCGATATAAACCAGGAATCTCGAGCTGCTGATCCGGCCAAGCAACCCAAAATATGGGGGAGTATGGTCAATTCCTTCATAGTTGTTCCAGCAATAGAAGGTTCTAAATACCATTTGGACAAATAAGAAAACCTTTTCTTCCATAATTCATTATTAATAGATAGAGGATTCATAGAAGAATTCCTTCTAAGTGTATTTTGTATAACAGCTTTTCCCACCTTATAGGGAAGTATTTCGTAATTTTGACCGGATCCAACCTGATTATCTATAGATTGCAAACCCCAAGTTTGTCTATAAAGAGCTAATCTAATTGTATCAGTGCCTATAACTGATTTATTTTGGGTAATACTAATTGATAAGGCTTCATTGGCAAGTGCTGCTAGATCCCGTGCATTGGAACCTATGGTTCTAGATCCAAATTCCTTGGGACAAGACAACTCTTTTTCCGAGTCAAACCCTTTGCTGCGTAAAAGAATAGTAAATTCCTTTTGTCGTTGTGGGATAGGAAGCATTCGAACATTGATTGATCTGTCTAATCGATTTGGAGCTATTGGAGCTGGATCCACTTTTTTAGGAATATGAGTCGAAGCAATAACAAGAAGATTTCTAGTAGAATCTTTCTCATCATCTCTAGAGAGATGGTTCACTAATAAACCAAGGAAAAAGTGAGTTAAGTAATTGACATTCAGTTCATGAATGTTTGGAATCCATATTATGCAAGGGGACATTCTTTTTGCCAATTCGAAGGTGAGATTGAATTGGTGCATTTTTTGCACCACATTATTCATACTTCGTATATCGAGGAAATTAGAATATTCACCTTTGTCATACAGGAACTTGTTTAGGGATATTCTTACCAGAGGAACATAAGAGTCTGCTGCTAGACCCTTGACCAAATAGGATCGTCCGGTTTCCGCAGGACCTATCAGTAAAATCCCTTTGGAAAGGGATGATCCTAAGTGGAGTGAGAAAGGTTTTCCATGAAATGTGAGGTTCAAACCCCTAAAGATTTGTGAAGAGGTAATCTTCCGACAAAAAGCGAGGAAGACCCATCTTTCTGTTAAACGAGATTGATCGAACTCGTGATTCATTAGATCTTTCTGATAAGTGTCGGCTAAATAGATCAGGTAAATAAGTCCCGGCTGTTCAGTGATTTGATAATCAAATTCATTCTTGAAGAAATTATGACTGTGAGTCAAATTCGATCCAAATTGAGAGATGTTTTTTTCTGTTATTAGAAACTGAACTAGTAATTCTCTCTCTTTTCCAGAGATATCCATGCTGAAGCACGATCTGTTCAACTCTCTTCTTATAGGTGAATAAAACTTTCTATTCCTCATAGAATAGATCAATTCGTCCAGAAAATAGATGGATATGTCCCTTATATCCATAGAGAAAAGCAGACCAGGCAAAGGATGATCCATCAGTTTTTGCAACTCGATCGCGTATGACGGATCCATTAAATCTTTGATGCGTTCAAGGTGTATCTGTAACTCAATAAAGGCTGAGGAAACAACGAAAGAATATCGAAGAACGAAATATCCAAGGACGAAAAAAAGGATAAGGATCGAATATTCATACTCCCGAGCATTCAGCAATCTCAGATGTGCCCATATAGATAGAACCGATGACTCATTCTTTTGATTAATCATTTCCTTGAATGAACAAAGATTCCATAAAGAAAAAAACTTATCCAAGATATTGGTTCTCAGATTACATTGTAGAAGTGCCCATAATTGATGAGAAATTGCCCACGATAGATTCGATTTATGCATAATATCATGCAAAATAGATACAAGTTGATCACTGCTATTTAGCAATATCTCCGGAAAAGTCTCTAGAAGTAGATTCTCAAGATATTTCCACCATGCAGAAGTCAAGAGCCATGGCGTATATGCTCGGAACAAATCCCATTTTTTAAAAAGACTCTCTATTTGAGAGATCCTATGCATCTCTTGTTTCTTAGCACGTTCATTAAAACGCGGTGAACAAAATGGTAAGAGATTCCGTTCCTCTTTAGAGAAATTGAAAAGGGTGCTTCTTTTATCTATGGCTTTGTTCTCAATTCTGTTTTTTGAACCTTCTGTTGAACTAGATTTTACAAACCGATCTCGAATCCGATGAAGCATTTCCTGGTTCTTATCTTTTCTTTTTAGAAAGATTTCGGATAGTAAATCATCTCGATAAGATTGAGTTTGAATAAGACCCATGTTTGAACTGAAACCCCCCTTAAGGTACTGATCGAAGTTGTTTTCTTCTAAATCGGATCTATTTAAGAAGGGCTGACAAGAAGTTTTTTCGAAATTGGCTATTCGTTCTCTCGTTAAAGGCGTTGTAGAAATCTCTTCGATCGAGGAAATATCTATTTTATCATGAACAAATGGATTCAATCGAGTTAGTAAATCGAAAGATTTGTACAAGTCATAGATTGATACAAACGTTTGGTTACCGCTTTGTTGCAAATATTTAGGTAAGAATATGTTAGATACTTGTGACTTTATAAGTGAAATAGTATCTTTCTCCAAGTGAACAGGTCTTATTTCACTAATGGACAAAGAAAATAGATTGCTGTGGATGGGCGAAATATTGAATAATTGTCCATATGTAAGATTATGATTTTTTGTATGAATCCTTTCCATATAATAAGGTAATCTTTTCTTATAATTGAACCGAGGATGATGTGAATAATCGAAGAATTGTAGTGTATTTGCTTTGTAAAAAGAAGCTCTCGATGAGCTTTGATTAGATAGTTTTACGGGATTCAACCAGTTGTCTCGATCGTTGGATATCGTCGAAAAATCAGTGTTATCGAACAATTCCATGCAATTCTTTTCATTCTCGAATAAGTCAATAATAAATCGATTCACCGGCATCTCATGATAGAAAAATTGTGCTACTGTTCTTTCGTCGATCAAGAATTTCGATCTTTGTGAAAGATTATGGTTATCCAAAAGAAAGGGTTTGAATGTTTTTAAATGAACGATTCGAACACCAATTGATTTTAACAACTTATTGAAGAGTTGATCATTCATACCCTTTAACTTATCAATGAAAAACTCGGGAATGAAAATAGCCGAATGAGAAATGGATTTCTTAGAAAGAAAGATCTTCACAGTATTTTCAGCAATCAAAGAAAACTTAGAATAATCTTTTTTGTTGGGACTTCCAGACCAACCAATTGAATCTCTATTAGCACATGATTCAATCGGATCGAACACTATTTTCAAATCGTTTTGTTTAGAAACAAGATGTTTCGAACATCTCTTCAAGTATTCGGTCTGATTGGACCATTTGTACACATTCAAATTCCGATTGATACATTTATCAGTTCGAAGAATAGAATGATCAAACCATTCTTTTTGACCTTTTCTCCAATTTGATGGATGTCGGTTAATTGTATCTTTCGATACATTATTCAAATTTTCATTTTCTATCCAATTTGTTCGAATTTGATCCTTTAAATTGCGACTGGACCCGTTCATTGAATATAATTTGTTGAATGCATTTTTCAAATGCCCGTGAATCTTATATCGAATCAATTTGTACCAATTTGAAGTTTCAGTTCTGTAATTGTTAAGAGGGGTTCCTATTTCTGAACCCTTTTTGGAAGAGATTTGGATCAATTCTTTTTCGATTATTCGATCTAAATATTCATTCTCTTTATCAGTAATATTGAGTAGGATCAATAAAGATTGATTCTTCAATTTATTCTTGTGGTTGAAGATCTGATCCAAGAATCTATTCTTGTTCAGTTCATAGAATTGATTCACGTGATAATCAATATCAGGAGCAAGTGTATTATCATAAACCTGATTAGGCTTAGTTATTAATAGAGCGAATTGATCTGTTATTTTTAGAACTCTTTTTTTAAATCGTAAATTGTTGTGGAATATGTATTGTTCTTTGTTTTGATCACAGAATGAAGAAAATCGATTCCGAGACAAACTCCGGTTCATAAAGAGAATACAATTTAATTTGTTTATATCCCTCTGATTTTTTCTAATCATATTACATCCGGGATCTAATGAAATAGCACAATTTGAGGAAGGATTTTGAAAATATGTTCTTATCTTCCACGGATCAATTATCCCATTCTTTTCTGAGCCCCTGAAATATCTGAAAAAAACATCTTGTTGCCCTTTCAATAATTTGAAATTTTCAATAGGCTTCTTAGTAACACTAGAACCCATGCACGGTTCATCTATTGACAATATGTCAAAAAAATAAGAACGAATTGATTTTGTGAAATTCTCGATGAATCTTTTCCTTTCCTTTGGAAACAAATTCTCTGTTATAGACTTTTTATCTTCCGTAAATAGTTCTTTCGTCCAATAGATCGGAGAATCTTCTGAGAGACACTTTGAGGACAAATCTGATTTTATTTTTGTTCTTTCTATTCGAATAGAAGAAGAAGGATCCCAAAGAATTGATCTTTCTTTTAGTTGCTCGATCTCCGTTTTATTTATATATCCATTTGTGAAAATCCGTTCACAAAGATCTTTTTCAGGTTCCCAATACTCATTCTCAGTGAAATTGAGAGTCAAATCTATCTCCGAATCGATATCTTTCTCATCCCTCTCCGAATGAGTCTCCCAAGTTATCGGTCTTTGATTCTCTGAGATTATCTCATCCTTTTTGTTCATGTTCGTGCCATATTCTGAATTTTCACTAATGGGATCGAAATGATCGATGGATCGATTATAAGATCTTTTCAATTGGCTAGAATGATTGACTTTAATGAAAATAGATTCTGAGAAATTGTATAGAATATCCAACAATAAATTCTGTATCTTGCTAAAAAGCTGATCATTGTTCACATCATTCAACTGAATGAATTTCTCTTTTAAAATGTCCTTCGAAAGTTCCAATTTCTGCTGATCTTTCTCCCAACTAACAAAAGAATCTTTATAGAATTGCCAAAATTCAGCATAATTTTGGAAAGAGAGATACCCTTTCTCTTTCAAGAGAATGGAAGATTCTGCAATAATTTGATCAGATTCACCCCAACTATTCCAGATCTGAAACATATTCTTTTTCCACCAACGCGGTCCCCATTCTGATTTTTCTTGATAGGATAATCGAAGATGGGAGAAATGCTTAATATTATTCGATTCAACAATTGATTTCGATTTCTGCTGCTTGAATGGACCCTCCGCTTCGAATAGCATTTTTTCACAAAAAGCGGACATGAGATAACAGATTAGATTATTACCTAATATTTCGACTTGCTGCTTCGAGCTCAAGTCGATCGTGTCCTGCTTATTTCTCATAAAAACACGATCGAAATGATATTCCCAATCATAGTCTTTGCGGATCAGATCATCAATATAGAATTCAAAAAAACCCTTTAGATGTTCCACATCTTTCTCTTTCAATGACATCTCAATTTTTGCTATTGATCCCTGAGGGATCTTCCAACTAGGAAGAATCTCTTCTATGATCCAATTCTTCCACCATCGTGAACCCCAAGAATCAATTTGATTATATGCAGGCATGACACACACTTTTCTTTTTGAGAGAACCCAAGCGTCCTCTTTCGAATTTCTCAAGTGACTTTGATATATCTTTCTCCCTTTTGGGAAAGACAGAAAAAGATGCGGAAAGATCAACAAATTTTTATTGAAAGACTCGAAATATTCTTCCGATGTTTCATTTCTAGGTTCAGCATAGTTTATAGGTATAGGAAAGAGTTTCATCGAATAGAACTTTTTTCTTTCAATCATACTTTTCTGATTCACGTGATATATAAGGACTGGTAATGTAAGTAGTACTACACCTTTGATTGTCAAAGATTGATTGCTTCTTGAACCACGTAGATCGCGTAAAAGCAACGTACTAAGAATTCGAGAGTCAAAGAGCTTAATAAGACGTTCTCGATGGGAAACTATTTTCGTGAACAATCTCACCAAATTCAATTCGGTCCATGAATTGAATAAATATTGAAAGCTTCGTATTTCTTCCAATTTCAATATCCAGGATTTCAATTTTTGTCGTTTCATTCCTTTTTTACAATAATTACATTACAATAATGAAATAGTTTTTGATAGATCTCTATCCTTAAATAGATTCAATGACTTCGGTCTTTTCCATTCTATTTTTTTCTATAATATTGATAGAATATAGGTATTTATCTATATAGGTACATAGATCTATATATCTATTTGTTCTCTACCAATTTGAAACGAAACCATATTGGATCTATTGAAATAGAGTATCGAAAAAGATCTCATCTATAGTATATACTTTGGGTGATCATGAATAGAATGACATATAAATATAATATTGGCATAAAGAAGAGCTTGCGTCAACCACTAAGAATTCAATTGATTCTATATCAATAGATAGAAATACTTCTTGTTCATTTGAAATTGAAAATGACAAAGATGGATTGGATCCAATCCGTTTCTTTATGGGCGAACGACGGGGATTGAACCCGCGCGTGGTGGATTCACAATCCACTGCCTTGATCCACTTGGCTACGTCCGCCCCAGAAGAACCAATTGACAGTCTCTATCTACGGTCATTCCTTCCAAGAAGAAGAGAGTTTATTTCTAAGTTCCGACGACGAACTAATGGCAACCTCTGACAGAAAATGAAAGTGTTGCAAGATCGATAACCAACTTAGAACCAACTCTCGAACAATTTGTCATATACCTCTGTCAAATGTGCTTGACATGAATTGAATGGGAGAGAATGTCCGACCAATATCAATTTTGAGTTGATACTCATGTTAGACGATGTGCTCGTATTATAGAATACGATTGGCTCTTCTCTTCACGATGATCTCTAGCATCCATGGCTGAACGGTTAAAGCGCCCAACTCATAATTGGCGAATTCGCAGGTTCAATTCCTGCTGGATGCACGGGAATTGCACATATGTATTATTTAACCTTATTATTCCTTCGAACGAAAAAAAAAAAAAAAAGGGAGGGGGGCGAGATCGGATCCATATAAATATAAGTATGATATATCCATACTTTGGAGTTGGGGATAATTGATTACAATACGAATCAGTATATGAATTCGTAAGAGATGAGAAAAAAAGGAGATATCTATGAATGAAATGGAATACACAATATTTACAGAAAAAAAGATTCGTTTATTAGAAAATAATCAATATACTTTCGATGTAGGTTCGAGACCGACCAAAACAGGGGTGAAAAATTGGATCGAACTTTTCTTTGGTGTCAAAGTAATAGCTATGAATAGTTATCGACCTCCAAAAAAGGGAGGAACAGTAGGACCAATAGGACATCCAATACGTTGTAGGCGTATGATTATTGCACTCCAGCCAGGTTATTCTATTCCACTTCTTTCAGAGGAATAAAACTTATTAGATTCAATTAAGGTACCCAATAACATGGCCATCCGTTCATACAGAACTTATACTCCAAGCACACGAAATAGACCCATATCAAGTTACGATGGAAGGGTCCGGTCCAATCCACAAAAAAAATTGACCTCTGGACAGCATCGTTGTGGAAAAGGTCGTAATAGTAGAGGAATTATTACCGCAAGGCATAGAGGAGGAGGTCACAAGCGTCTGTATCGTCAAATTGATTTTCAACGGAATGAAAAATACATTTTTGGAGAAATTGTAACTATAGAATATGACCCTAATCGAAGTGCATACATTTGTCTCGTACACTACGGGGATGGTGAGAAGAAATATATTTTACACCCCAGAGGGGTCATAATTGGAGATACTATTACTTCCGGTCCAAGAGCTCCTATATCAATAGGAAATGCCCTACCTCTGAGTGCGGTTTGAATCATTGATTTGCGTAATCGAAAGCAACCGATTAGGTTTACAGCAAGACCTATGAATCTATCACTGATCCAATTCGGGTACTTTTATGGGATAAACCTCAAAGGGAAACTGAAGAGGAATGGCAGCGGGTGATTGGGTTCAATAGTTCCTCATATCGAATTATTGATTCCAAAGATATGATAATATGGAGAAGATCAAATTGTCTGAAGCATGAACAAACCCGGAGCGGAAGGGCACCCCTTGTTTCAAAGAAAGGGACGAGTTACTCACATTTGATTTGACGGTCAGAGGCAAATTAAAAACTGGACAGTAGTAATATCTCCCGGAAAAGAAAAGAAAAGATGGAAGAAGAGAATAAAAAAGAAAGAGATGTTTAACACGCCTCCTACGTTATCCAGAACATACAAAGGTATTGACGTAATTTTATGAAGTCATTCATTCTGAATGCTACATGAAAAACATAGGCCAGATGATGGAATAGAGAGATCTAGGATGTAGAGGATCGGGACATGAGGAACGAAATCCCATATTTCATCCTATTTGTTGATCAAAGATATATGATCGATATATGTCAATATTATCATATACATCCAGAAAGCTGTATGCCTCGAGAGAGGCTTGTACGGTTTGGGAAGGGATTTTTATTGATCGAGAATAAGATTGATCGAAAATAAGGATCTACTTCAACCGATGTACCCTTGGGCACGGCTATACATAGCATAGAAATAACATTAGGTAAAGGCGGACAATTGGCTAGAGCAGCAGGTGCTGTAGCAGAACTGATTGCAAAAGAGGGTCGATCGACCACATTAAGATTACCATCTGGGGAGATTCGTTTAATATCTGAGAATTGTTCAGCAACGATTGGACAAGTAGGTAATGTCAATGCGAACAATGGAACTTTAGGTAAAGCTGGATCTAAACGTTGGCTGGGTAAACGTCCTAGAGTAAGAGGAGTAGTTATGAACCCTGTAGACCATCCCCATGGGGGTGGTGAGGGAAGAACTCCAATTGGTAGAAAAAAACCCGTGACCCCTTGGGGCTATGCTGCGCTTGGAAGGAAAAGTCGGAAGAATAATAAATATAGTGATGCTTCAATCTTTCGTCGACGTAAGTAAGAGCAGTTGGGGATCTATTTTATTAAAAAAGAAAAAAAAAAAAGGGGGGGGGGGGGGGTAATTGGCCATGGCACGTTCACTGAAAAAGAATCCTTTTGTAGCTAATCATTTATTGAGGAAGATAGAGAATCTAAACATAAAAAAAGAGAAGAAGATAATAGTAACCTGGTCTCGGGCATCTACCATTGTACCCGCAATGATCGGTCATACAATTGCTGTTCATAATGGAAAGGAACATTTACCTATTTATATAACGGATCGTATGGTAGGTCACAAATTGGGGGAATTTGCACCTACTCTAATTCCCCGCGGACATGCAAAAAGCGATAATAGATCCCGTCGTTAATCAGGAGGTGCTCATCATTAATGGGAGATGAAGTTCAATGGAAAAGAATAGCTCAAGTCCAAAAATACGAGCTCTAGCTAAACATATACGTATGTCTACTCATAGAGCACGCAGAGTAATTGATCAAGTTCGTAATCGTTCGTATGAACAAGCACTTATGATACTGGAACTCATGCCTTATCGAGCATGTTATCCTATATTACAATTAATTCCTTCCGCAGCGGCAAATGCTAATCACAATATGGGGTTGAACAAAGCCAATTTATTTGTCAGTAGGGCCGAAGTAAATGAAGGTGCTATTTTGAAAAGATCCCAACCTAGAGCTCAAGGACGTGGTTATCCAATACAGAAACCCACCTGTCATATAACTATTGTATTGGAAGAAAGATCCAGATCGAACAATCTGATTATGCCAACAGAACCCAAAAAAGGAAAATATGTATGGGACAGAAAATGAATCCACTTGGTTTTAGACTTGGTATAACCCAAAATCATCGTTCCCATTGGTTTGCGCAACAAAAGAATTATTCCGAAGATCTCCGGGAAGATGAAAAAATACGTAATTGCATTGTGAATTATATACGAAGACATATGAGGAGCTCCTCGAATCATGGAGGAATTGCACGTGTAGAAATTCGAAGAAAGATCGATTTAATTCAGGTCGAAATCCATATTGGATTTCCCAACTTGTTGATAGAAAATAGGGGTCGGGGAATTGAACAATTAAGAACCGATGTACGAAATATGCTTAATCCTGTGGATCGAAAACTAAACATTGCTATAGTGAAAGTTGCGAAACCTTATGGAGAACCTAATATTCTTGCGGAATTTATTGCCCTGCAACTAGAGGATAGAGTTTCACTCGGAAGAACAGTCAAAAGAGCTATTGAACTGGCTGAACAGGCAGATATAAAAGGTATTCAAATACAAATTGCAGGACGTCTCGACGGAAATGAAATTGCCCGTGTCGAATGGGCTAGAGAAGGTAGGGTTCCCCTACAGACCATTCGAGCCAAAATTGATCATTGTTATTATCCAGCTCAAACTATCTATGGAGTATTAGGGATTAAAATTTGGATCTTCGGGGATGAGAAATGATTGGTCCTCCCTCCTATTATCCTCCTACGGGAAGGAAGATAAAAAAAAAAAAATTACGAATCATTCCATGATTTGTCCGATCAAAAATCATCAATTTTATCAGATCAAATAATAATTAGATTAACCCTCTCGGAGAAATGCTATGCTTAGTGTGCGACTCGTTAGGATCGACTTTTTATAGAGCTATGAAGAACTCGGAAGAAGAACGGGTCGGTCCCCGGTATGAACTAGGGGCTAACTCATTACTTCGTATTGCCGAGATCCAAGGATTTAAGAACTATAGATACATCCATTACATAGTTATGCGAACTTAAAAGACTTTCTTCCAGGGGGGGGGACATCTATATCTCTTGTGAAGCGAGAGAGGTGTTCAAGAATGTGGGAGAATGGAAAGGAGAAGGGAGCGAGGAAGAAATGAGATATTCTTCCAATATTGTTATTGTATGGTCGGTTTATAAATCACCCTCCAAAGAGCAGTGTGATAAAGCATAAGAATCATCCTGATTGAATGGATTCAGTTTATGATGAATAAAAAAAAAAAAGAGCTTCGGGTCGATGGAAACTAAGGAAATTGACTCCATAACAGATGAAATGAAAAGCTCCATTGCAGAGGAAAGACCTAAGCATCGGTTTAGGAGCTATCGAAACGATGGAACCCGTGACTGCATAGGATTATATAAGAATCTCAATCATCCATTGGATAGGATGGCGAAAGAAACCAAGAATGAATTGATCTCAGTGGGGGAGGAGTTATAAGTCGACCCCATGGAGCAAATACCAGAAGAGTTAATATTCGCCTGTGGAATTCGTATTGGACAGTTCCGAAAAAAAAAAAAAAAAAAATAGATTTGTCCCTTCTCTAATATTTAAAATATTAAATATATGCGTAAATATATACTTATTCCTATATAACACATATCATATGCACATTTATCGTCCAATTTTACATATATTATTCACGAGGAGCCGGATGAGAGGAAACTTTCATGTCCGGTTCTGAAGTAGAGATGAGATAAATCATCGATTATAACCCCAAAAGAACAAAATTTCGTAAACAACATAGGGGGAGAATGAAGGGAGTATCTTATCGGCGGGGCAATCGTATTTGTTTTGGTAGATTCGCTCTTCAGGCGCTTGAACCTGCTTGGATCACATCTGGACAAATAGAAGCGGGACGACGAGCAATTACTCGTTATGCTCGTCGTGGTGGAAAAATATGGGTACGTATATTTCCCGACAAACCTATTACAATGAGACCTGCAGAAACACGTATGGGTTCGGGGAAAGGATCTCCCGAATATTGGGTATCCGTCATCAGACCATATCGAATACTTTATGAAATGGGCGGAGTATCCGAAACTGTAGCTAGAGCAGCTACTGAAATAGCTGCATACAAAATGCCTATACGTACTCGATTTGTTACTGCTTCACCCGTCTAAATACTGAACCAAAGAGATATTTCTAATGGAAAAAGAAGATTCCTAGTTCGCCAACTATATATCTTCTTTTTTTTTTCATTTCCTCCGCCGGAGAACCAAATTATTGGAGAAAGAATGATTCAACCTCAAACTTATTCAAATGTAGCGGACAACAGTGGAGCCCGAAAACTAATGTGCATCCGGGTTCTAAAAGCTAGTAATCGTCAATACGCTCATATTGGTGACGTTATCATTGCTATAATTAAAGAAGCAGTACCAAATATGCCCTTAAAAGAATCAGAAATAGTTAGAGCCGTAGTTGTACGCACCTGTAAAGAACTTAAACGTGACAATGGAATGATAATACGATCTGATGACAATGCAGCAGTTATCGTTGATCAGGAAGGAAATCCAAGAGGAACCCGGGTTTTTGGTTCAGTTGCTCGGGAATTGAGACAATTGAATTTTGCCAAAATAGTTTCATTGGCTCCCGAAGTCTTATAAGTAATAATAAATCGTGTAATGGTTTAGAAATAGATCAATTTGTAAGTTGCATCTCAGGCATATTCCTCAAAGAAGATTGAACATGCCTCTTATATCAAGACCAGAAATTCATAATAATTCTTTCTCATGGGTAACGATACTATTGCCAATATAATAACTTCTATAAGAAACGCTGACATAGTAAAAAAAAAAACAGTTCGAATAATAGCTACTAATACTACCAAAAACGTTGTAAGAATCCTTCTGCAAGAAGGTTTTATAGAAGATGCTAGAGAACATAGGGAAGGTCAAAAATCTTTTTCGGTTTTAACTTTAAGATATAGGGGAAGGAAGGAAAAGACATATATAACCACTTCAAAGCGTACTAGCAAACCTGGTCTGAGGATCTATTCCAATTCTCAAAAAGTTCCTAAAGTTCTAGGTGGAATGGGGGTCGTAATTCTTTCTACTTCTCAAGGAATCATGACGGATCGAGAGGCTCGACGGAGAAGAATCGGAGGAGAAATATTATGTTATGTACGGTAATTTCTCTGAATTTTGTATTATTTCTTCTGGAGGATATCTCTATGAAAGGGAAAAAGTAAGTTAGATGATAGCATTCATCCTTATCCACGTTAGTTGATTTCTCAAGGAGATTCTAAAAAATGAATAAACAAAATTTGATCGATGTGGAAGGTTCAGTTACTGAATCACTTCCAAATGGTATGTTCCGAGTTCGTTCAGATAACGGATGTCAGGTTCCAACCCATATCTCGGGGAAAATTCGGCGTAATCATGTACGAATACTACCAGGAGATAGGGTCAAGGTCGAATTAAGTCCTTATGATCTAACCAAAGGACGTATAATTTATCGACTTCGCAACAAATCTTCAAATGATTGGATCACCTCCTGAACATCCGATAGGGATAAATAATATTTAGGCTCATGAATTAGAGAACCCTTATTTCTCGGAAAACGAGATGTAATATGATTAATCATATCAATTCCAAATTGAAGGACCACAAACATGAAAATCCGCGCTTCTGTTCGTAAAATTTGTGAAAAGTGTCGACTAATTCGTAGGCGGGGACGAGTTATGGTAATTTGTTCCAATCCGAGACATAAACAGAGACAGGGGTAATCCTTCTCTACATCAAGTAACAAATGTAGAAATGAAAGATCTATTTCGATATGAAATGGATAGATATCTATCTTACCGAACCCATAAATATGGAATAATGAATATGTCAAAACCTATAAGAAAAATTGGTTCACGTAGAAATGAACGTAGAATACCAAAAGGAGTTATTCACGTTCAAGCAAGTTTTAACAATACCATTGTTACTGTTACGGATGTACGGGGACAGGTGGTTTCTTGGTCTTCTGCCGGTGCCTGTGGATTCAAAGGCACGAAAAGAAGTACACCATTTGCTGCTCAGACTGCAGCAGAAAATGCTATTCGTACGTTAATGGATCAAGGTATGGAACGAGCAGAAGTCATGATAAGTGGCCCTGGTCCGGGGAGAGATACAGCATTACGGGCCATTCGTAGAAGTGGTGTACTCTTAAGTTTTGTACGTGACGTAACCCCTATGCCACATAATGGATGTAGACCTCCCAAGAAGAGACGTGTGTAGGAATCAAATGAATTCCGGGAGAGAGAAATGATCAAATGATCTGATCAAATAATCTCAGTATGATTCGAGATGAAATCTCAGTCTCCACTCAGACACCGCGGTGGAGGTGCATTGGATCCGGAGCGGACAGTAAGCGTCTTCATTATGGCCGCTTCGCTTTATCTCCGCTTCGAAAAGGTCAAGCTAGTACAATAGGCATCGCAATGCGAAGAGCTCTACTTGGAGAAATAGAAGGAACATGCATCACACATGCGAAATTGGAAAAGGTAACACATGAATATTCCGCGATAATAGGTATTGAAGAATCAGTACATGACATTTTAATCAATCTGAAAGAAATTGTCCTTAGAAGTGATCCGTACGGAACTCGAGAAGCATCTATCTGTATCGTCGGACCCAGAAATGTAACCGCTCAAGATATCATATTACCACCTTCTGTGAGAATAATTGATGCTACACAACATATAGCTAGTCTTACCAAATCAATTACTTTTGATATAAGATTATGGATCGAGAAAGATCGTGGATATCGTATACAGAGTCCGAAGAATTATCAGGATGGAATCTTTCCTATAGATGCTGTATTTATGCCTGTTCGAAACGCAAATTATAGTATTCATTCCTATGGGAACGGAAATGATATACAAGAAATCCTTTTTCTCGAGATATGGACGAATGGAAGTTTAGCTCCTAGAGAAGCACTTTACAGAGCTTCTCGTAATTTGATTGACTTATTCATTCCTTTTTTGCGTGCAGAAGAACAGAACATCGATGGAATGGACAATCAGAATGGGTCTAATATGCCTTCCTTCTCCTTTTCCAATATCTCGGCTGATATGGAGAGAATGGAAGAAGAAGTTGCATTCAAACATATTTTTATTGACCAATCAGAATTACCTCCTAGGGTCTATAACTGCCTCGGAAGGGTCAATATACATACATTATCGGACCTGTTGAATTACAGTCAAGAAGATTTAATGAGAATTGGACATTTCGGAAAGAAATCTGTCGAACAAGTATCGGAAGTTCTTCAAAAACATTTTGCAGTTGATCTACCCAAGAATAAGTTTCAGATTCATTAAATAGTTCCATTTACTTTTCCCTTTTTTCCCCTTTCCCAAGTTATTATAGAGAGCAATGGGAATAATTCCATTTCAAGTGTTCAACATAACCTCTATTTCGTGTAATATTCAAAAGATATCTCTGACGGGCGAAATGGATATATCTAGGGAGAACTTGTTTTGAAGCAATTACTCCCTAGATATATGAACGAGATATTGAAATTTCTCAATATTTAACAGTTGGATCAATCTGGAAAAGACCTAAAGTGAAAGATTCATCAATAGGTAACGCTGCCCCAATACCTAACCAAAGGGCTACTGCAGTACCGATCAAGAAGACTGTTGTAGCTACTGGACGACGAAATGGATTTTGAAATTGATTCACATTCTCTGGAAAAGGTACCGTCAATAATCCCGCAGGTACTGAGGCCATTAGAAGGACACCTAATAATTTATTAGGTACTGTACGAAGTATTTGAAATACGGGGAAAAAATACCATTCGGGCAATATTTCCAAAGGAGTTGCAAATGGATTTGCCGGTTCACCAATCATTGATGGTTCTAGAACCGCTAAACCTATGGTACATGCAATAGTACCTAAAATTACTACTGGAAAAATATATAAAAGATCATTGGGCCAAGCGGGCTCTCCATAATAATTATGCCCCATACCCTTAGCTAATCTAGCCCTTAATACAGGATCATTTAAATCAGGTTTCTTTGTTATTAGGATAGGTAAAGCCCTATGGATCTATCCCCCAAAAGAACCGGACATGATAATTTTTAATCATCCGGCTCGAGCAATAACTAAAGGAATTAGAGATATCTATATATCTTTATAGATATCTACATATATGACTCTCCGCAATGAGGGACATATCGTGGTAATAGGAACCAATAATATCTCTAATCATCCATTAAAGGGGATCCGATCCCTCCAGTAAAATACTCAGTACCCAAGTAAGCTTGCAAATTCGATCATGATCGATATGCTTTTTGGACCATCTTATCCCTCATAATCTGTGTTTATCTTCGCGAATATACCTTCGAAGTTTCGTGACATACAAGGTATTGACTTGTTACTGATCCGGCCTTTTATCTTCCTCAGATCCCTTCTCTTACTCCGATAGTCTTCCCTTTAGAGATGAATGCAAGAGAAATGGATGCATTTCCACACTATGAAGAAGGAGCAGTAATATGATACAACTCTTGATTATGTTACATTATTACCTTATTATACTGGATTTCACGGAGCCCTTCCTAATTCGAATTTGATCATAGAAATAATTCTCTTGAAACGGACCGACCGATACCTTTTTTTGCCCAGGTTTTAAACTTCCTATTTATGATAAGGAAATTGGGACAGAGACACATTTCATTAGAAATTTTGATGTGGCAGATTGAAGGATATATCTGCACGGCCCAATAAAGAGTTCAAGTCACACACTCCCATAATCCATCTTCTCCGTCTGAGAATCTATTTCAACTATTCGTATCGGATAAATAATACTTCAAGATTGAAAGAAAAGATCCGAGGAACATGTTTTCTTATTACCAATAAGAAATATTCATGGCAATGAGATATTACTATCATTACTCAAAACAATATGTTATGAATACTTATTTTCAATCTATCTTTCCTCTCTATAAAGGACCTGGAATACCTTGCTTACGGATCATAAGAAAGTGCATTAACATAAATACAGCAGTAAGAAGGGGTAATACAAAAGTGTGTAAACTATAGAAACGAGTCAAAGTAGATTGACCCACACTAACACTTCCGCGTAGTAGCTCTACCAAGGGAGGCCCTATTACAGGAATAGCCTCAGGCACGCCAGTCACAATTTTGACTGCCCAATAACCAATTTGATCCCAAGGCAAAGAATAACCAGTTACACCGAAAGATACGGTCAATACAGCCAGAATTACGCCTGTAACCCAAGTTAATTCACGAGGTTTTTTAAATCCACCTGTGAGATAAACACGGAATACGTGCAGGATCATCATTAAAACCATCATACTTGCCGACCATCGATGAACTGATCGAATTAGCCAACCAAAGTTTACTTCGGTCATTATGTATTGAACAGGGGCAAAAGCTTCTGTAACGGTCGGACGATAGTAAAAAGTCATAGCAAAACCAGTAGCTACTTGTACCAAAAAACAGGTCAGCGTAATCCCCCCTAGACAATAAAATATATTGACATGAGGAGGAACATATTTACTAGTGATATCATCCGCAATCGCCTGAATCTCAAGACGCTCTTCGAACCAATCGTATACTTTATCGAGATAGGTAAACTGAAATCCCCCCCCCAAGAACCGTACATGATAATTTCTATTCATACGGCTCGAGCAAGAGCACCCAAATACTCTTGGGAACGAATAGATCGATTAGAAACTATCCTATCAGTTCGTTCCCTGGTAATATGAATGAGAATAATTCGGAATGATCATCTCCCCTCCCGCAACAGCAATACTTCACAGTGCCAAAATTTCAAGTCGGCTCTCATCCTTATGCCGAATGGATCGCTATAGGCCTTTCGAACGATCTTTCACCCTATTTGTGATATCAATTTACTGGAGAAGAACTAGTCTTGGGCAATTGATAGTAATTATCTTGTCGAGATCTTAATAGATGGATCGATCCAAACCTCAGATTTATATTATACCCCGATGATCTTTTCGAATCTCCAAAAGTTCTTTGGGTAATAACCTTTCGATCGTCACTTACTCAACGAAATATACTAACTAAGAGAAATGAGATACCATCTCATTCTTCAGTCAGAGTCAGCCTAGTTCTAAAGGAAGAGAGATCATTAAATTTCTGATCAGGAATACCTATTTCGAATTCTTAGAAGCCCGGTGACGAGGTCTAAATGGCAGGTACAAACCATAGTTCAGATCTTCCCAAATATATCTTATATGCCTCGTGCTCCGAATACGAAATATTCGATTGATATCCGACGAGGTAGGACCATCTCCATGAAGATGACAGACTGGTCTTCTGTACTATCAATCTAGATCAATTTTAACAAGTCGCACACCCATGTTCCAGAAATCCTTAAAGAAGAATAGTTACACGATCAAACTACCAGAACGGAATGACCTAGAACCCGGAGCTATTCGATAGCTTTATTTGGATCCCTCAGTCGAAAAACCGGGCCGGGGATCCGGGCAGATCTTCTGGGTCCTCTAGACCCAGCTTACCGAAATCCCATCCAATAAAACGGAAGAATTATAAATCTCCGGAATAATAGATAAGAATACCGCAAATAGAGCCATCGCAGCACCCATAAGAGGAGTAGTTCCCCATCCGGGAGCTACTTTACCATATTCCGAATTAAGTGGTTTGAATAAATTTCCTACAACGGTTCGTCTCGGTCCAGATCTGAAAATATCATCAGTGGTCTGTGCAGCCATAACTCTTATTGCATTGGTTGAGATCTGTTAACTTTGTATACAGTTGTGTTGTAAATATACCATGATCTTGGGATTACCTAACGATGGAAACTGCAACCTTAGTCGCCATCTCCATATCCCGTTTACTTGTGAGCTTTACCGGTTATGCCCTGTATACCGCCTTTGGGCAACCCTCTGAACAACTCAGAGATCCTTTCGAAGAGCACGAAGACTAGTTGAAATAACGACCTTCCCGTATAGGGAAGGTCATTATTTTTATGAAAAGAATGAGGTGAGGGTTCGGAGAAGAAAAATTATTTACTCCCCTTATCCGGAACTTTGGGCGGTTCTCGGAAGAAAATAGCGAAAAATATTATCCCTAAGGTCGATACCAACAGGAATGTATAAACCAATGCTTCCATAGATTCGATCGTAGTTTACAATTATGGAGATAGCTTTCATACCGATTGAAATTCTTTCCCAGAAAAGGAGAAGAATAGAAAGATTTCAAATCTCTCTGAGAATGAAAATTCCACTGAAGTGGAATCTCTCGATACTATAGATTGGAGCAATGCAATATCATACTACTTGTCTTTTCAATGTAATATCATACTATTTGTCTTTTAGTAGTGGGATCTCCTAGTTTTTGGAATGCTCCAAATTCTACTTGGGCATCTAAATCCGGGTCGATACCAGCAAAAACATCTCTGAACAAAGTTCTAGCACCATGCCAAATGTGTCCGAAAAAGAAAAGAAGAGCAAATGTGGCATGTCCGAAAGTGAACCAACCCCTTGGACTACTACGAAAAACACCATCGGATTTCAGTGTAGCACGATCCAATTCGAAAATTTCACCTAATTGAGCACGCCTAGCATATTTTTTCACTGTAGCAGGATCACCAAAACTAACCCCATCAAGTTCACCCCCATAGAATTCGACAGTTACACCTACCTGTTCGACACTATACTTTGATTCTGCTCTCCTAAAAGGAACATCGGCTTTCACAATTCCTTCTTCATCCACCAGAACTACTGGAAATGTCTCAAAAAAAGTAGGCATACGACGTACAAAAAGCTCATGTCCTTCTTTATCTCTAAAGATAGGGTGTCCTAACCAACCAACAGCTATTCCATCTCCATTGTCCATCGCACCTGCTCTGAATAACCCTCCTTTAGCTGGATTATTACCGATGTAATCATAAAAAGCTAGTTTCTCGGGAATTTTGGACCAAGCTTCCGATAAACTTAGATTTTCGGACAAACCGGCACGAACCCGTCGATCTATTTCTTGTTGAAAATATCCCTGATCCCACTGGTAACGAGTAGGACCAAATAATTCGACCGGAGCAGTTGCGGAGCCATACCACATGGTTCCAGCGACAATGAAAGCTGCAAAGAACACAGCGGCAATACTGCTGGATAGGACAGTTTCAATATTCCCCATACGTAATCCTTTGTATAAACGTTGGGGGGGGCGAACACTGAGATGGAATAAACCTGCTAAGATACCCAATATACCTGCTGCAATATGGTGAGAAGCTATTCCTCCCGGAACAAAAGGATCAAAACCCTCAGCTCCCCACGCTGGATTTACAGGTTGTATTTTTCCAGTTAGTCCATAAGGATCAGACACCCATATTCCAGGACCATACAAACCCGTTACATGAAACGCTCCAGATCCGAAACAAGCTACTCCTGAGAGGAACAAATGAATTCCGAAGATCTTGGGCAAATCTAAAGAAGGTTTTCCTGTACGTTCATCACAGAATATGTCTAGATCCCAATAGACCCAATGCCAGATAGCTGCCAAAAAGCACAAGCCAGAAAACACAATATGTGCCCCGGCCACACCTTCATAACTCCAAAGACCTGGATTGGTTACAGTTTCTCCGGTGATACTCCACCCACCCCATGAATTGTTTATTCCCAAACGAGTCATAAAAGGTATAACGAACATACCTTGTCTCCACATTGGATCAAGAACAGGATCGGATGGATCAAAAACTGCTAATTCGTACAGAGCCATTGAACCGGCCCAACCAGAAACTAGAGCTGTATGCATTATATGTACAGAGAGCAACCGGCCAGGATCATTCAATACGACGGTATGGACACGATACCAAGGCAAACCCATGGAAATACCCCTTTATCAAAGAAAAGTAGACATTATGTAACTTTCTCGCATTAGAAGAGACCATGCTATGGAGCTAAACCTTTATCGGATCATCTCAAGGGTTAACATCTATTCGAGGTCATTGCTAATAACAGTTCCGGAACAATTCTGTTCAGAATAGCAGGGAGAAGCGTAAATATTTTATCATTTATGTGTACCAATGCACAATGTGGAGATTGGTCCCATTTCTACTGATCGAGCGCATAAATACAATACTTGCTCCTTTTTTGAACAACCTGCAAAAGAACTCGATTTCCCTGATCTTTTCGTTCTTCTACGAACGATGTTTATTTTTGAATTTATGGACCAAATATGATATAATCATCGTGTCATAAACACATCCTAGAAGCCTCATCTCTTCTTATACTTCACGTTTCCATATTAGAGCATAGTGCTTCACTTCTCTCTATTGAAACAAATGCCCATTGGTGTTCCAAAAGTTCCTTTTCGGATCCCTGGAGAGGAAGATGCAGTTTGGGTCGACGTATAGTGCGACTTGTCGGACATATTGGGTTATACGGAATTTCCCCGTTATCTCTCCTGATGAGATATTTCCTGCTTCATTCAGGATCGATTCAACTATCAATAATCTAGAGCGTGAAGTGCGATTAGATCGTTTAGGAGGAAAGAGATTCTCAATCATGAGAATCCATGGTTAGCTCAGACCAATAAAGTATTAAGGCTCCGTTCAAAAAATCCCAAATTGGTGATATATCTAGAATTCCTAGATAGAACCCATCGATGAGTGATTTGGAACTATCAATAGATGGAGTAATAGAACAATAGATGGAGTAATAGAATCTATTTGAGAAGATATTTGACATAAATCATGGAGCGGATCGAAAAGATAAAAATGGCAGTAGGTTTACTTGTCCTATATGTACAAATGAAACTCGGGCAGATGCTTCCCCGGAGTAGAGCATAAACCTAAAGATGTCTCAAAAACCTATTTGAAAACAAGAAAATTTCGCTGTGACCAAAACGATTGGATTTCAATGGAGCGATACATCGATTAAGAGGTAGTTCAATAAGTTTAGCTAATTATATTCTCAGGGAGAAGACGAACTTGAACCAATGGTTATGAAAAAAAAAAAAGAAAAACTCTTTTAGGGAATTCTTTTAGATAAGATCTCGCTATGAAAAAAGAAAGGGTCTGGGATCGATACATAACTTTTTGCAATCACTTGAGCCGTATGCATTTAAAGGTGCGTGTACGGTTCTTAAGGAAGAAGAGCTATTTCACTATCCTAATCAACCGACTTTATCGAGAGAGATTACTTTTTCCGGGTCAGCAGGTCGATGATGAGATCGCAAATCAACTTATTGGTATCATGATGTATCTGAATGGAGAAGATGAAAATAAAGATATATATCCATATATTAACTCTCCCGGTGGAGCAGTGATACCGGGAATATCTATTTATGATGCTATGCAATTTGTAGTACCAGATGTGCATACAATATGCATGGGGTTAGCTGCCTCGATGGGATCTTCTGTCCTAACTGGGGGGGAAATTACTAAACGTATAGCATTACCTCACGCTTGGCGCCAATGAGTTTTTCTTGGAGAAGGAGCGATGTAAAAAGACTATGCCTTTGCCAAATAAAAGGTAATAATAGCATGGCATTTCGAGCCCGATACAAACATCATCTTTTTGTTCTTTTGAAATAGAATTACGTATCGAGATAGTAGAACAAAGTTTCTTCCCGATTTTACAATCGATTCAATCTTATGTATCGTGGCATGGGTCTATTTTAGCGTCATAACCCCTTTTGTTCTTGCACCAAGATTCTCTTTCGGATATTTATCAAATTCTTTATGAAATAGAGAATCTCGATCAGATCTCATCAAAAGAAAACTTTGGGATTGCTAGATCGAAAGATATATATATAAAGCAACGGAACCATCGTAGTATTTCTATTATTACGGGAAAAAATATGGTAAATAGATCATCCGAATGTTGGGGGTCATTTGTATTTCTCTCAGTTTGACTCGAAATGGGATGAGATCTATTATAGAGCCGTATGCACAAAAAATGCCTGTACGGCCGATTCATTTGATTTATTTTTTTTTTTTTTTCCAAAATTTCCCGAGATCAAGGAAACGATCATCTATTATCAGGGTTATGATCCACCAACCTGCTAGTTCTTATTATGATGGACAAGCAGGAGAATGTATCATGGAAGCGGAAGAGGTATTGAAACTTCGCGATAGCATTACGAATGTTTATGTACAAAGAACAGGCAAGCCCTTATGGGTCATTTCGGGGGACATGGAAAGAGATGTTTTTATGTCAGCAACAGAAGCCCAAGCTTACGGCATTGTCGATCTCGTAGCGGTGGAGAATACTGAGGATCTCTTGTGAATTTCTTTTGATGATGAACATTTGATCCCTTATTTCCCTTTCTTCTGGAAAGGGAAAATGAAAGTGATTCATTTCATAATGACCTAATATGGTTAGGATCGATCTGAACCAGTCAATTCCGCATACGATCTAAAGTGCCAACTATTCAACAACTCATTAGAAATACGAGACAGCCAATAGCAAATGGAACAAAATCTCCTGCTCTTCGGGGATGTCCCCAGCGTGGAGGAGTATGTACTAGGGTGTATGTGCGACTCGTTCGGATCAAGAGCTGAAACAGACTAGGAGATCCTTATAGCAGAATAGCTCTCCTACTGCAGCAAGTACAGATCTATAATCTACTCTTATGGGGGATGATCTTTATGGTTTCCATTGGTGCAAATCCAATCACCTTGATGTGGGATGAAAAGCAATTCCTCATTGGTAGCGAATGGTTATCAATCCATTGAGCGGGGAAAATAGTGCAAATTGAAGAAGCAATTATGCTCATATTGCCGCAAGAACGGACTGACAAGGTCAGCTGCCTAGCCAATCCTCATAATTCCATGTCGTCACTGTATGGATAAATCTTATCGCAGGAGGACTTATTACTTGAGAATTCGGGGTAGAGCTGGAGATGGTAAACTGTACAAGTTACCAATAACATCCTCATCTCGTATTTCATAAATGAAAGGCTCCGGCGTATAGAGGGGACCTCACCGTTAAAGGAAGAACCGTAAAAACGATGGAACCCATGATTTTTTCTTAGTGCGAGGTCCCATCCCCCGCTTACCGAGAGGATGCCTAACCAAGAGAAAATAGAAAATTATGGTTGGGAAGGTTACAGTAGCAAGAGCCATTGGAATCCCTATTTCATACATTAGAAGAACCAGTTTTATTCTTAATAGACCAAATCAAAGAATGACTGATAATCAAGCAATTCTCAATTAGTGATTTATGAGAGTAAACTTCAATGACCAGAATTAAACGTGGATATATAGCTCGGAAACGTCGAAAAAAGATTCTTGCATTTGCATCAGGCTTTCGAGGAGCTCATTCGAAACTTTTTCGAACTGCTGACCAACAAAAAATTAGAGCTTTAGTTTCTGCTCATCGAGATAGGGGTAAGCGAAAGAGAGATCTTCGCCGTTTGTGGATTACTCGGATCAATGCAGCAGCCCGTAATAATGGAGTTTCTTATAACAAATTTATCCGATATTTGTACAAAAGGCAGTTGCTTTCAAATCGCAGAATACTTGCACAAATCGCTGTATTAGATAAGAATTGCTTTTCCACGATCATCAACAATATTATCGAATGATGAAATAGGTGGAACGGAATCCCCCGGAGAATTCCCTCCGGGAAGGTAGAGACATCGAAAATTGAGAAATATTGAAAAAGAAACAGATCCCTTTTGATTTCTTCGATTTTTTTAGACAATGAGATCTTCCTCTTTATTGAACAGATATTCCAGCTCCGATTCAATCAAAGAGCAGGTTCATTTCTAGGAATCAAATTAGTTGTCATTATTAAGGAAAGGTGACGAAGATGGAATACGAGCTCGTTTAATAGCAATAGTCATTAGGCGCTGCTGTTTTGGGGTCAATCTACTCACCCGTCCGGATAATATTTTTCCTCGTTCGCTAATAAATTGACTAATTGAGCTCATATTTTTATGATCAATTTGATCTCTCGATCCGATTGGCGGCAAACGTCTACGAAAGGATCGCTTAGATTTATTCATAGTTTATTTCATGAATCTTTTCAATACTATTTATTTTATTCCTTTTAAATACTATTTATTTTATTCAAAATCTTATTCAAATCATTATAGATTTCCTACAATACCATTTTGTTCCAAATCTTCCTAAAATCCCCCCCCCCCCCTTTTTTTTTTCTATTTTACTATATCTATGATTGATTCCTATCCCTTTGAATAGTATGTTCGATCTATTTCTTTATCTCTCCGTGAATAGTATGTTTGTAACAATAGGGACAAAATTTCTTCAATTCCGATCGAATAGGTGTATTGCGTCGATTCTTTTGAGTAATATATCTAGAAACACCCGGGTATTTTTTATCAACACTATCTCGAGTACAACTAGTGCATTCCAAGGTAATTTTTACTCTTACATCTCCACCCTTGGCCATAAACTTACTCCGGATATAAAGTCCACTTTACTTTTCGATAAAAAAAAGAGAAAGGGTAGATGGGATCAAATGATTCAATCTTTTCTTATTCTTTCTCGTAATGCGTAATGAAATATTGAATCAGAAGTTTGAAATGGTACTCACGATCTTTATAGAAAGAGCCTCTAGACCTAGATCTCTATTTAGATTTACCCCCCCCCCCCNCCCCCCCCCCCCCGTTCCACTCTAGGACTCGTCGATTTGGGAACAAATTCACTTATTTCATTTTCCCACGAAGAAAAGGAAGGGAGTGATCTAGCATAATTTTATCCTTTTTCCTCTTTTCCTTTCGGAGGAGAACTAAAATGAAAAAAAGGGAAAAGTCAAAGCATCTGGGAAAAAACGATTGATCTCTATCAATAGACCGGCCAAAGACCCGAACCATAAAGTAGCTAGCACAGGCGCTGTGGAAAGATATGTCTTTATATCTCGCATTGTAAGTTTTCCTCATCGATCGTGGTACTTATATGATATGGTTAGCTACATCTGTGTTTATGGGTCACTTGTACTTGTACGGGGAACTCGTCGGAACTGAAAGAGATATGTACAGTGATCCAGGATACAAGATGCTCCTCCTAGTTCTAGAACAGAAAAAAGATATTCCCAAATATCGCGATAGTCATTCTTCTAAATGAGAGATTCTCTGTGTACATAGTCCATTTGCAAGACCGAAAAATAATGAAAGTGTAAGAAATGTGAGAAAAAAAAAAAGATTTTCACCATATAAAATAACATTGTCTAACAATTGAAAGGGATGTAGCGCAGCTTGGTAGCGCGTTTGTTTTGGGTACAAAATGTCGCGGGTTCAAATCCTGTCATCCCTACCTATTCCTTTCCCTATAGAAGAGAAAGAAAGAAGAACAAGGGATCAATTGAGATCGATTTGGATGGAACATCAACTATCAGTGATTGAATCATACCATATACAAAAGTATTTTTTTGGGGTACAAAAGGTCTGTTTTTATTTATCTCTCATCTAAATACTTTGATAAGAAAGCGCTCTTAGTTCAGTCCGGTAGAACGTAGGTCTCCAAAACCTAATGCCGTAGGTTCAAATCCTACAGAGCGTGATTCTTTTCATATCGAAATCAAATTTTATTGATGGATCATCAATAGCTTCAACTGTAACAATCAATGGAATCTGACCTCCCGAAATAAGTGGGAGGTCAATGAAAAAGGATGTTCCTCAATCAAATATCCAATTGATCACCACGTCGGTATTGTAAATATGCAGTTACAGATGATCCGGCCGAAGTTATAGGAATTAGACCTAACACAATTCCAGAGGGCAAAGCTTCAATCATTTCGATTCAGATAAATAAATATAGGTAATATCCACTTTGGATAGTACCCTAAAATTGCTATGAATCTCAATAATTAGAAATCGGCATTGGGAGAAGCAACGGAATCATCGGAATATTGAATGAACCTAAAGGGGTTTCCTTCTTCTTGATTTCAAAGAAGTCGTATCTTGCTTGAACCAATGAATAGGGCTAAGGTGAAGATTAGGGAAGCCAATAGAAAGCCAAAATAGCTAGTTATAGTAGGCGTGAAAAAACTGAATGGAATACGTTTGCTACATATCTTTACGAGGCAATTACCTAAGTTTTCTTTTTCATAACCTAGAATAGGATGGGAATACGAAAGATAAATTGTCCAAATGGGTACCAATTCGTAATCCTGTATTAACCAGTCACTATGAATGTTACGAACAAACATGAACGAGAAGGAATATCTGATTAAAAATAGGTTCATTATCTCAGATAAGGGATTCCAAAAATGAATCAAGCGATCCACGAATAACACCAATACCAACTGACCCTCTTTGGGAATTATGGAACGCAATCTTCTTTCAAGAGCTACAAGGTAAACGAATTGAATTCAATCATTCCGATTGAATCACCTGGCAGTATTTTTTTATTCTTTTTTTTTTTTTTTTTTTAACATGGGAATCTGGGAATGATCCAATCGTACCCGTTACTCTAGTAGTACAAATAAGAATTGAGGAATCCCGAAGGAAGAAAACGAAAATGTCATCCCCCTCTTCTTCTTTTTTTTTCCAAAAGAGAGAAACTTGTGCTCCAAATCGAGCATAAGGTTTCATGGTCCCAGGCCTAGCAATTACCATTCCACGTTCCACATACTGTTTCTGCATATTTCGAAGGAACATTCTTACGGTATTTTCAGCAAGTATAGAGTATTCCTAAATATCTTCGAACCTATGATATATGATAGTTGTACCGCGAGTCTCTCTCTCTCAATCCGACTATTTAGACTGTTCTTCTCGTTCGAATAGTTCCTCTTTCTGTACAATCGGAGTAGCTTCAGTTCTAAAGATTGGGACGGAAAGAACCTCTTCTGCGGTCATAGGAAAGGTTTTCATAGGAAAAGTTTTGTGAATTTCACGTTTAGGTGTAGGATCCACTTTATCCATCATTCCTAGATCTCATCGATCCACTTATTTGCATCTCTATATGAATTCTTAAAGCTAGTAGGGCAGGGCCTGGTACTACAAGAATTCTATCTACTGGAAAATAGGAATAGCTCGATCCTCACATACCTACAATTCGACCAAGTTCCATAAGATTTCAATATTCACCTGGTCCTCCTCATCCAGTAATACTGTGAGATAAGTAATACTTACTCATTCGGCCAAAGTACTTTGTTATTAAGTGATTAGGTTCGTGGCATAACTCCACCTGCTCTCGATTGCTATTGGGAGAACACCCTCCATTTATGTAACACCAAGGATCCTCCCTTTATATAACCCAAATGACTGGGATGATCTACACAAACATAATAGAAAGAGAGGAAAAAAGGATCTTATTCTAGATGAGTTGCATTGATAGTGATGCCCCTTGCTTCTTCCTCCGAAGAGACATCAATCTCATCCCCTTTATTCACTATACATCCGCCTGGAGCAATTCGAGCCACTACAACGACCACTGCTGAAGTGGTTTTCGCCATGATCCATGTGTTCAATTGTCCAATATCTACATGAGGTTCCTCACGTCCGAGTCTATCCCGCCGAGGAGACATACGAGATTCTTTCTCCAGTGGGGAAAACTGGGAGAATAAAGAAATTGATTAAGTTGACCGTAATTGGGAGGAACAGAATCATTATATCCCTTCCTTTCTAATCTGAATCGAAATTGTATTGCTGTGTCAGAGGAAGGCTAGCTATACCGGTCCAATATACCTGAAATATACCCTTGGTATAATATTGACAATCCAACAAGGATTAGAGAAGATATCAGTAATTCTCCATCTCCTAATCTCTATCTTTTATGGGATCAATTCCCCCTTGGCTGTACAAGAATATACGGAGCTGAACATGTCTGGGAATACGGGAGAACGCTCTTTTGCTGACATTATTACCAGTATTCGATACTGGGTTATCCATAGCATTACTATACCTTCCCTATTCATTGCAGGTTGGTTATTTGTCAGCACGGGTTTAGCTTACGATGTATTTGGAAGCCCCCGGCCGAACGAGTATTTCACAGAAAATCGACAAGAGGTTCCATTAATCACTGGCCGTTCCGATCCGTTGGAACAACTCAATGAATTTACTAGATCTTTTTAGGAGGTACCAATGACCATAGATAGAACCTATCCAATTTTTACAGTTAGATGGTTGGCCGTTCACGGACTAGCTGTACCTACAGTTTTTTTCTTGGGATCAATATCAGCAATGCAGTTTATCCAACGATAAACTCTATCTAAATCACAGAGCTATGACACAATCGAACCCGAACGAACAAAATGTTGAATTGAATCGTACTAGCCTCTACTGGGGGTTGTTACTCATTTTTGTACTTGCTGTTCTATTCTCTAATTACTCTTTCAATTAAAAACAGTGCCTCTTATCTCATCCGGAGAGATCTGATACTCATAATTATCCATGACTGTTTATGTCTTGAGCATGACTACTTAATAAAATGTGAAAGGGAGCAAGAGAAATGGCCGATACTACTGGAAGGATTCCTCTTTGGCTGATAGGTACTGTAACTGGTACCCTTGTGATTGGTTTAATAGGCATCTTTTTCTATGGTTCATATTCTGGATTAGGGTCATCCCTATAGTAACAAAATGAACTGAACATAGATAAAAAAGACTATACATGTGAAAGTGAAGATTTCAATAAGACCTTACCCTTCTTTTAACTCGAAGAAGGGTAAGGTCTTATTGAAATCTATTTTCAAGATTTACTTCTATATGAATCATAAGATTCGTACAAATTACACGATTCTTTCAGCTACTCCAATGCCTTCTAGTAAAGTGATGAACCAATCTATTCTTTCGCTTCTGATACGTATTATCAAATAATTGGATTAATTTATACATTTCAGCTGTTCCTCCTAGGAAGAATGACTAAGGAATGGATCGTCCCGCCGCATAATATGCATGACTTTTGTTCATTTTCCCCAAATGAGAGATTCTGCGGATCATCCCTCTAAAAGTTAGAACTACGATAATCCGAATGTGTGAATATAGAATTTGAGCTCTTATGGTCCAAGCCGGAAATAGCACCTTTTCCCTTTCTATCTGAAATGAGCCTTTTTCATGAATTTGCTAGATAGATCCCATTTGCTCAATGAGTGGTATTGCCTTTTCTATCCATTTGCTCCTCTTTTTTCATGAACTTGAAAGGTTCTCAGTAGGACGTGCGAAAGACTTGGGATTTTACGAACGGGATCAGAAAAATCATTAGTTCCTCTTACCCTAAAGAGAAAGCGTAAAATCGATTTCGATCAAAGATTGAAGATCAGGAAAATAAGAATCTTTCCCGAGATCGTTTAGTCCCCCTCTTCCTTTTTTCTCCTTCCTTCCCTTTGATATCCTTCGGATCATTCTTCTAGATATGATAAATGGATAAGAAAGCAAAAGAAAAAGGCTATATGGCACGGATATGGTATATGCTATGTAGCATATGAATAGAGGGCTGTTCGGCAAGTTGATCTGTTCTAGTGCTTATCAAGTCACTCCCTATTTGAAATGCACATATCTATCTATAGATAGATCTAGTAATGACTCATATCTTATTTACGAACAAGGGAGGGGAGATGATGATATTGAGGGCTCTCCAGGGGCATGACCTTATTATTTGAATTGTACATGATTGCATCAGCCACCAATAAACAGCCAAACCTTTCGGTCAACCTCATGTTTGAAAATCTATGGACCTAAAAATTCATCTCGGCCAATTGAACTTTCTCAAATTGTTTCTTCTTAAGGACCAAAAAGATTTGTGCCAAAATGACAGATGCCAGGAGTAATAAGAGACCTTGAACACGTAATGGATCTTGAAGTACTATTTCTGCATCTCCTTGGCCAAATCCACCCACATTAGGATTATTCGTTAATGGCTGATCAACTTTGATGAATTCACCCTCGGAAATAAGAAGTTCCGGTCCCGGAGGTACGATATCCACCACTTGACGACCATCTGATGCATTATCGATAGTGATTTCATATCCACCCTTTTCTTTACGTAATATTTTGCTCACTCTACCCGTTGTTGAAGCATTATAGACCGTATTGTTGCTCTTGCTTCCATCGGGATAAATTTGTCCCCTTCCTCTATTACCACCCACATATATGGGATATTTAAGAAAATGAACTTCTTTATTAGTAGCCGGATTCGGTGAAAGGATGGGAAACACAATTTCACTATATTTCTGACCGGGAACAGGACCTATTACAAGAATCTCTTTTTGATTAGGACGATAATTCTGAAAATAAAGATTACCTATTTTTTCTTTAATCTCGGGAGAAATACGATCAGGAGGGGCTAATTCAAAGCCCTCAGGTAAAATTAGAACAGCTCCTACATTCAAAGCCCCTTTCTTACCATTAGCAAGAACTTGTTTTATTTGCATATCGCAGGGGATTTGAACAACTGCTTCAAATACAGTATCAGGAAGCACGGATTGTGGAACCTCAATGTTCACAGGCTTCTTAGCCAAGTGACAATTAGCACATACAATACGTCCAGTTGCTTCTCGGGGATTCTCATAACCCTGCTGCGCAAAAATGGGATATGCATTTGAAATAGATGTCCGAGTTATCATATGTATCATGACCAAGATGGAAATTGATCGAGTCATCCACTTTTTCATCCAGTCATAAGTATTTATATTCCGCATGGTTCGATTATTGGTTCCAAATCTCTTTACGATAAATGGGGTAGATAGCTACCATAATTACCTGCCCGCAATTCCGCTATTATATTAACTCCAAAAGTAATAAATCAGAAGTATCCCACTGAAAGAGAGGGAAAGGAGGAAAGGGAAGAGAAAGAGTAAAAAGGAGATCTGTAATAGTTAGTTTCTGTACGAAAATCCAATTCCTATTCACTCGTTGTCGGATAGAACAACCTATTCTTTATTCATTCCTATTTATTCATTCATTGAATGATAAATCACTACAAGTGAAGGAGATATACGATTTAAGTGACGGAAGATCCAATATTTGAAAATTGTATCTGAGATGACCGGAAAAGTTGAAACGAGACCAGATATTCTTTGTTCATCATGAGAAAACCCATAATTTTCGGAGATCGAATCGATCATCAGTTCCCAACCATGGGGCGAATGGAACCCAATACATAAATCGGTTACTAAAAGAATAGAAAACGCTTTCATCGTATCGCTCAGGCTATGGAATAATTCTTGGATCCAAGAATTGAGAACGACAAGTTTTTCCTTACCCAGAATGAAATAAGCACCTGGAGTAGCAAAACATATAAAATTTGCCAATAAATGTGAGATGATCTGGATCAAATCTTCATTGTACATTTCGACTAATTGGATCGTTTTTTTGCGAATCTCTATACGAAGATCTTGTGAATGTGTTTCCGAAGAATCTTCCACCATTCTCTCCAACAGGAATAGTTCTTCTATTTCTCCGAATCTTTCTAGAGCGTTTTCTTCTTGGAGATAATCAGAAAATTCCCGAGACTGACCAGTATTCCACCAATTCGTAACCCAAGGCTCCAAACCTTTCTGGAATGAAATAGAGATTCCCCAGGGCAGGAATACTAGACATGCAAGGTATCGTAGGGAAGCTAATGCTTTATATTTGGCCACTTTAAATTCGTGAATCGCTAACGAACCCGATTCACTCGTCAGCTCTGTCCGAAATCTGGATAAAGTACGAGTTGTAGAACGAGGTATGGGACCTATAGATTCAGGATCTACTGCGTAATTGTTCGACCCTTAAAAAAAAATATTCTTCGGATGAGGAACGGTTTGTTCCGGATAAAAAGGAGGAAAAAAAAAAAGAAAAAATAAAAGGAAAGAGACGAATGTTTATTGGCAAAAAAGAGAGAGAACTTAGGGATAGAATCCATTATCATTTAATAAATTGGTCTAAAAATGCCAATTCTGCGCTCCAAAGGACTCCAGTATATTACGAATACTGAAATTCTCGAATTCCGTACGCATATATGGAATTGGAGTTCGACAAAGACATTTTGGAGAGAATGCCATATCTAGTAATTGTTTCATGTCATATCCGTCTACTGGCTCTATAGGCCTTCTACAAGGAGCGATATGGAGTCTTTGGGAACTACCGAAGGAATTTGCATTGATATGATCATCGCATAAGTACTACTTTGCGGGAGGGAACTGCATGGTATTTCTCCCGAACAAATCTTAGTTACATTGTAACTTCCCTCTCTCTGGTACATATAGATCTGTCCGTTAAGATGTTCGAAGAACAACGAGAGAACATCCATTCCTTGGTTCATTTCAAAATACTTCAATTGATATACGCAAGAAACGAGCTAATTCGGCAGCTTTTTGTTCCATTTCCCGTAAGGTTAAATTCTCACCAGTACGAGCTAGGGGAATGTCTCGCTGGCCCTTTATTTCCATATAAAGAACACGACGGGGATAAAGACCTTCTTGAACTTCCATTTTGATCGCCTGAATATCTTTCATGAGAAATCGAAGAAAAGTACGACGATTTCTTCCGGGAAATCCCCAACGAAAAAGACATACAATTCCTTCTTCTTCATCAAACTTATCGTAACCACTACCTACATTCCATAAAATTGTACACCACAAATAAGAGCTAATGAACAGACCTGCAATACCATAAAAACACATTACAATTCCTTGTGGAACAAAAAGGATTTGCTGAGATGACAATACGGGTATCAGGTTCTTACCAAGATAACTTGAAATTCCGACCAAGAAAAATCCTAGTGAACCAAAAAAAAGGATACAAGCCCGACAAAAATTACTTGTTCTTCGAGATCCTGTTATAGGTTCTATCCAGAGCCATTCAGATCGCCAATTCATAACAGATTTTATTCAATTTCGTCCTACTCGGTTTTAGAGAAAATGGCCAAAACTTGACTCCTTTGGCTTCCGAAGTAACTCTTATTAACTAGCTATATGCATATCAAAGAATTTTTATCTAAAAGAACATTTACTTTCTTTCTCTCCTTTCCATGTTCCCCATTCTTTCTATTTTTTAGGAAATTACTTATCAATTGTAAAAACAACACCTCGTCGGATCAGTGGAATAGAAATACCATCTCCATATACACATAGATATGTATGCGTATAAAGATAGAAATCTCTATACATTTATACATGCATACATATGGTATATGTACCACATGGTACACCTCCCATATGTTGATAAATAGATATAGATATCTATTTTGTTCGTGTCCGGAGTAGGATTAGTCCCATTTAAGATCATCAGGAACAGATAGATATCCCATTTATTCCACAATTGAGAGATTCAAATTGATCTATAAGATCTGATCCGATCAGATTTATAAAATCTCGTCCTTCTGAACATAAAAGTACAAAAAAGCCATTGTAATTGCCGGAAAAAATAAGCCCGCTAAAGGCACGAAAATCGAAGGTAAGTTGGGATTTGTCATAGAACGAATACCCTAATATTTATCTCTATTACAAGGAATGATTATAGGACCAAATAAGTGGACCTAGTCGCCCCTCTCCATAAAAGACATGCACGAGAATCTTGTTCCTTTTTCCGTCAAATATTTTTATGAGTCTCTGTAAAATCATTTTACGTCGAATCCGAGATATTCTTTTTATTCTTATTCCTTTTTTTATGTCTATGAGATCCGGAGTCAATAATGAATGAGAATTTTTGGTATTAGGACTCAATAAATGTATACAAATATATCACAGCGCTTATCCATATTATAACACTTGATCAAATAGTAGCAAGAACATGGATCCGTAATTTTCCCCAATTCCGGGGAGCGATAAATTCACTATTCTATTGCATATCGTTCATAAGAATAGTTAGTTACTATTTAGTTGTTAATATTGAGTTCCTATTAATAATAGGATCGAGGATCAATAATAGGCTAAAAAAAGGAAAGATGAGGAACAATTCTCTGAAGTTGATTCTTTCGATTTTCGCTATGAGAGGGGACTGTATCATTGTCACTTTCGTTACGAGGAGCTGAACTTGAGAATTGTTGTTCGTTACAAGAAACTAAACCTAACATTCGTTCTTTTTCACAAGGAATTAAACCGTAAAGCTGAAATGGCTCACTCAGAACACCTTTTAAAAGACTACGCGGAACGATCAGATCAAATGAACCATGATCAAATAAATGCTCAGCTACCTGCAAACCGTCAGGTACTTTCTGACCTGATGTTTGTTCGATTACTCTTCTACCTGCAAATGCAATGTATGCTTTAGGTTCAGCAATGATGATATCTCCCAACATACCAAAACTAGCAGTCACTCCACCGGTTGTGGGATATGTAAGGATCGATACATATAACAACTTTTTCTCCAATTGATGGATATATAAAGCAGTAGATATTTTAGCCATTTGCATTAAACTGAAACTTCCCTCTTGCATGCGTGCTCCTCCGGAAGCACACACCATGATTACTGGGAGAAATTGCTTGGTAGCGTATTCGATCAGACGAGTAATTTTCTCACCTACCACGGAGCCCATACTACCTCCCATGAACTGAAAATCCATAACTCCAATTGCGATAGGAATACCATTTGGTCGACCTATGCCTGTTTGAACAGCATCAGTTAAACCTGTCCTTATTTGGCAGGAAGTGATACGATCTATATGAGGTTCATCCTCAAAATGAAATTGAATCGGATCTGGGGCGGCCATGTCCTCATCCATAGGATGCCAAGTGCCATGATCAATTGAAAGTTCGATTCTGTCTGAACTACTCATTTGCAAATGATATCCACATTCTTCACAAACACTCTTATTCTGTCTCAAATATTTCATATAGAGCAAGTTCTCACGATTGTCGCACTGGACCCATAATCTGTTATTAAAATCAATCTTTATATTCTTGTTCTTGTCCATCTCATTGACGATATAGTCCTTACTAGTCCTTTCGATCAGATCTTCGATTGATCCACTTATTTTACGCCTTTCTTCGAACCATTCTTTCAAGGACATAGAGTTCTACCTAGATATGAGTATAAAAAAGGGGAGGAGATCTCTTGTTACTTTGCAATTTTCTTTTCCATGAGGGATCTTATTAGACAAAATAGATCCAATTATTAGTATATTAAGTATTACTATTATTAAGTAATACTATATTATTAGTATTAGGATCGTTACCGAAAGAATAGTGGGATGAATCATTTCCATTTTATTCGTAGTAATCCGAAGCATTGATCCGAGATTATGATAGAACCTTTTATTTGGTTATCAATAAAGATTCTCTTTTATACCACAAGAAAGAGTAATTATCATCCGAGAGAGAAGGATCATACGATATGATCGATCCGTTTTCCCTCTTTATGAAACCTATGGAATCTTTGTAAAAAAGGTCTATGTCTCAGCACGGGATACAGCAAGGGGGACAATGTCCAAAATGGGCTAGGAGGGATTCGAACCCTTGACTTCATGGTCCGGGACCATGGTCTCTGATCCACTGAGCTACCAACCCTATAGGATGATCCATAAGATCAATTTATGGGATGGATAAAATCCATGCCAACAACATTTTCATAAGCTTTGAGCTATTCGATCTTGGGAAAAATAAATAAGATATTGATTTATGTATATAGGTATGTACATATTTATACATGTACATAGATAGATATGGATCTATGCATATATCTAATCTCCATTTACAATTCGGCTCAATCTTTGTAGTAAAAGATTGGGCCGAGTTCTATTAGGAAAACGAACGGAGAGTCACTCAATTACAAGACATCCATTGCCTCAAATTCAAATTTGATCTCCTTCCATACTTCACAAGCAGCAGCTAATTCGGGACTCCATTTACTAGCTTCGCGGATCACTTCATTACCTTCACGAGCAAGATCACGTCCTTCATTACGAGCTTGTACACAAGCTTCTAAGGCAACTCGATTCGCTACTGCACCAGGTGCATTTCCCCAAGGGTGTCCCAAAGTTCCCCCACCGAACTGTAGTACGGAATCATCCCCAAAGATCTCGGTTAGAGCAGGCATATGCCAAACGTGAATACCCCCCGAAGCTACGGGCAGAACACCTGGCATAGATACCCAATCTTGGGTGAAATAAATACCACGACTTCGGTCTCTTTCAATAAAATCGTCACGCAGTAGATCAACAAAACCCAAAGTTACGTCTCGTTCTCCTTCAAGTTTACCTACTACAGTACCGCCGTGAATATGATCTCCACCGGACATTCGCAATGCTTTAGCTAGCACACGGAAGTGCATACCATGATTTCTTTGTCTGTCAATAACTGCATGCATTGCGCGGTGAATGTGAAGAAGTAGGCCATTGTCTCGGCAATAATGAGCCAAGCTGGTATTTGCAGTAAAACCTCCCGTCAGGTAGTCATGCATGACGATAGGAACTCCCAATTCTCTGGCAAATACTGCCCTTTTGATCATTTCTTCGCATGTACCTGCAGTAGCATTCAAGTAATGTCCCTTAATTTCACCCGTCTCAGCCTGAGCTTTATAAATTGCTTCTGCACAGAAGCAGAAACGATCTCTCCAGCGCATAAATGGTTGGGAATTTACGTTCTCATCATCTTTGGTAAAATCAAGTCCACCACGAAGACATTCATAAACTGCTCTACCATAGTTTTTGGCAGATAAACCCAATTTGGGTTTAATAGTACATCCCAATAGAGGACGGCCATATTTGTTTAATTTATCTCTTTCAACTTGGATACCATGAGGTGGACCTTGGAAAGTTTTGGAATAAGCAGGAGGAACTCGCAAATCTTCTAGGCGTAGAGCTCGTAGGGCTTTGAATCCAAATACATTACCTACAATGGAAGTGAACATGTTAGTAACAGAACCTTCTTCAAAGAGGTCTAAGGGGTAAGCTACATAGGCAATAAATTGATTTTCCTCCCCAGGAACGGGCTCGATGTCATAGCATCGCCCCTTGTAACGATCGAGACTGGTAAGTCCATCGGTCCAAACAGTGGTCCATGTACCAGTGGAAGATTCAGCGGCTACTGCAGCTCCCGCTTCCTCAGGCGGCACTCCAGGTTGAGGAGTTACTCGGAACGCTGCCAAGATATCGGTATCTTTGGTTTGATATTCAGGAGTGTAATAAGTTAATCTGTAATCTTTAACACCAGCTTTAAATCCAACACTTGCCTTAGTCTCTGTTTTTGGTGACATAAGTCCCTCCCTACAACTCATCAATTAATAACTCTTGCAAGGACGAGGTCTGCTCGACATGGATCGAACGTAAAGAAAGGATTTCACAGGAATCTCCTGCGGAACCATGAACTAACTCAAGTCGTCCGTTATTGGGCAATAAGATTTGCCAAATACACTATTATTGTATAATGTTCTTTATGTATGGCGCAACCCTATCTTTGCTTTTCAAGTTCCTCCATGCATTGACCCAAGGACCTTTCAGCTATTAGACTAGTTAATGGATTTAAAGAACCGAATCGACCTTTGATCCTAATAGATAATATATGTATGTGTAGATTGTAGATCTAAAAGCAGATATATAGGACGAAAAAAAAAAAAATAAAAAAAGAAAAATAGATGTGCGTATGAAAGGAAGAGACAACGACCGATGAGAGAAAGATTATGAATAGGGTTCAAGTTCCGCATTGAATGGATAATCTGGACGCAATCTGGGGTGAAATGCTTATAGTTATGGACAAATTGAAGACTTTCTCATGATTTTTATCCATCTACTTCATGTTCAAAATAAAAGTTGAACTTGAGAAGCGAAATATCACTAAGTAGATCAAGGTGGTAACTCTCATTCATCATGAACTGATCGATTCGATACTAAACATTTTTAATAGTATTAGCGAGCAATTCGAACAAATCTCCCTTTTTATTATTATGAGAACCAATCCTCTTGCTCTTGGGGTTCCCACACTTGTGGAAAAGAATGTGGGACATATTGTTCAAATCATTGGCCCAGTACTGGATGTAGTTTTTTCTCCAGGCAATATGCCTAATATTTTAAATTCTTTGATAATTAAGGGCAAAGATACGGCTGGTCAAGAAATTAATGTTACTTGCGAGGTACAACAATTATTGGGAAATAATAAAGTGAGAGCTGTAGCTATGAGTGCTACAGATGGTCTGAAGAGAGGAATGAAAGTAATTGACACAGGAGCTCCCCTGAGTGTTCCGGTTGGTGGAGCTACTCTCGGACGAATTTTCAATGTTATTGGAGAACCTGTCGATAATTTAGGTCCTGTAGATGCTCGCACAACATCTCCTATTCATAGACCCGCTCCTGCCTTTATACAGTTGGATACAAAGTTATCAATCTTCGAAACAGGCATTAAAGTGGTGGATCTTTTAGCTCCTTACCGCCGTGGAGGAAAAATAGGACTATTCGGGGGAGCTGGGGTAGGTAAAACAGTGCTCATCATGGAATTAATCAACAATATTGCTAAGGCTCATGGAGGTGTATCTGTATTTGGCGGAGTAGGAGAACGCACCCGTGAGGGAAATGATCTTTACGTTGAAATGAAAGAATCGGGAGTAATTAATGAACAAGATATCTCGGGATCGAAAGTAGCTCTGGTCTATGGCCAGATGAATGAACCACCAGGAGCTCGTATGAGAGTTGGGTTAACCGCCCTAACCATGGCTGAATATTTCCGAGATGTCAATGAGCAAGACGTACTTTTATTTATCGACAATATCTTCCGTTTTGTCCAAGCGGGATCAGAAGTATCTGCATTATTAGGCAGAATGCCTTCCGCTGTGGGTTATCAGCCAACTCTTAGTACAGAAATGGGTTCTTTGCAGGAAAGAATTACTTCTACCAAAGAGGGATCTATAACCTCCATTCAAGCAGTTTATGTACCTGCAGACGATTTGACCGACCCCGCTCCTGCTACAACATTTGCACATTTAGATGCTACTACCGTATTATCGAGAGGATTAGCTGCCAAAGGCATCTATCCAGCAGTAGATCCTTTAGATTCAACATCGACCATGCTCCAACCTTGGATCGTGGGCGAAGAACATTATGAAACTGCACAAGGAGTCAAGCAAACTTTACAGCGTTATAAAGAACTTCAAGACATTATAGCTATTCTTGGACTGGACGAATTATCAGAAGAAGATCGTTTAACCGTAGCAAGAGCACGAAAGATTGAACGTTTCTTATCACAACCCTTTTTTGTAGCAGAGGTATTCACTGGTTCCCCGGGTAAATATGTCGGTCTCGTAGAAACAATTAGAGGTTTTAAAATGATCCTTTCCGGAGAATTAGATGGTCTTCCCGAACAGGCCTTTTATTTGGTGGGTAACATTGATGAAGCTACCGCGAAGGCTATGAACTTAAAAGTGGAGAATTAATTTAAAAAATGACCCTAAATCTTCGTGTACTGACTCCTAATCGAGTTGTTTGGGATTCAGAAGTTGAAGAAATCATCTTATCTACCAATAGCGGTCAAATTGGCGTATTACCAAATCATGCTCCCATTGTTGCAGCTTTAGATATAGGGATCACAAAAATACGTCTCGATGGGCAATGGTCTACTATGGCTTTGATGGGCGGTTTCGCCAGGATAGACAATAATAAAATCACCATATTGGTAAATGATGCAGAGAAAGGTATTGACATCGATCCTCGAGAGGCTCGGGAAACTTTTCGAATAGCTGAAGCTGACCTAGCTCGAGCTGAAGGCAAGAGACAAGTGATTGAAGCTAATGTAGCTCTCAGAAGAGCCAGGACACGATTAGAGGCTATCAGTGCTATTTTGCCCTCCGTCTCTAATTAACGTAAGGATTTCGGATAATTATTGAAAATGGATTCTTTATTCCAATCAAATCCAATAGTAGGTAAAACTTATTAGATACCAAAGTAAATGACATCTAATAAGTTTTACCTACTATTGGATTTGAACCAATGACTCCCGCCGTATGAAAGCGATACTCTAACCACTGAGTTAAGTAGGTCATTTATCATCATAAATAGAGTTGGATCTATGAACATTCTAAATGGAATTGAACTTATGAACAATATGTCCCTGGCAGGATTGAACTGATTGGGACGTATTAGATCATGAAATATCCACCTTGACAAAGGGGGATCCATTTGGTTATGATAGTGTATCATTAAGAATAGCAAGGGCTATAGCTCAGCAAGGTAGAGCACCTCGTTTACACGTGCGCCAATGCTTTTCAAGAGAGTTCATCGATTCATCTGATCCATGAAATAGATCTTATGTGAAATACTGATGTCTTACTCCATCGATCGATCTGGGAGAACAATAGCATGACAAGGATGAGGTTCGATCTGATTCCAATTCCGGATCTAGTTGATATGGTAAATCTCAGGTTCATTCAATGCTAGGCATAATGAGTACAATACGGGGACCTCAAAATATCTTCTTTTCGCTCTATGAACTTTGAGGTGTATGGAGTCTCATATTTAACTTTCAGAGCGATAGAGACTCTATTTGGGTTCAATCTGTGCCTGAACGAGGCAGACCTACGTCGAGGGAACGAACCTTTTGAATCACTTTGGGATTGCTTCCGAAAAAAAAAAAAAAAAGAATAACTTGGAGCACACGGAGCCATCTTATTATCTTTCTGGAAAGGAAAGAATGGCAGACTAACTGATCGATCCATCAGTTCATGAAAGAGCCCAATGCAAGAAAAATGCATGTTGGGTTTTTGGAACAGTTCAAATCATTTCGATAATAATAACTTTGATCTGTTTTACCGAGAAGGTCTACGGTTCGAGCCCGTATAGCCCTATACATTCCACTGAGTTTTGGTATTACTATATTACTTCTTTATCCTTATATCCCTTATTACCTATGACTCAGTCCTAAAGAGTCTCTTGGAGACTGTCAACTATTCTTATATGCCCATGAATAGATCGATAGGAACGTGGGAACGGGGCAGATCATCTAACTTATGATGATCCCTTGTTTATTGATCTATAAAAATCAGTAACACATGACTGACATGTTGATATGCTCTTATCACCCATTATTGAGGGGTTATTAATACACCTCCGATAACCCCAAGCAAGGTCACAATGATTTGTCCCAGTACATCTGTAAGGTCTGAATCTATTTGAGAACTTCGGTCGAATAATAATTAGCATCGATCATCAAAACCTCATTGGTCTAACAGATGCAGGGGACTCCTGGTGTAATGAATGACTAAAGGGAGATCTAGAAAGGTATCTGCCCGATCTAAATAGTTCGTATCGCAGAAATGAAACTAATCGTGACATAATTTACGAAGGGCAAGGCCGTAATTCATATAAGAGGTACTCATAGATCAAATGAATTATAGAATGAAGTATTCTATATATACCCCGATTTGCACAATGTTCATCGAAATGTCCCGAGATCCAAATAAATACGTATTTATCAACAGCCTTTATGAAACTGATAGCCCGGAGCCGTAGGAAAAGAGGACAATTTGTGGATCACGATATTCTCTATCACTTTGATCCTATCGAGATATCAGTAAGTTCTGAATGGTTCTGAGATATAAAAGCATATCCAGATCCAAAAACTGCTGACAAAAACGTGAAAAGTTCATCCTGTAATCATGAAAATTATGAGCATACTTATTAGATACAAATATTGGATTGGAAAGCCCCATGCTTTTCTGGAGTATCCAATTATTCATTCAAAGAGTTTGTATTAGTCCCACTATTAGGTACAATTGGATCTGAAGTTTATACTCAAGAATTCGACTTCCATGAAAGGGACTTCGACCGATTCATATTAGAATTCATTCTATCTAGAGCACCCCAATAAGACTTAGGTTATTGGGTGGATGAATGGAGAGAATCTAACGATTTTCTTAAAATCGATCTCTCATCGAAATGAAACGATCCAGAATGGGACAACGTTTCATCATATGATAACCCTGATAAGATTGATCCGGGGTCTATTCGATCCGATCAAAATTTCCCATTTGATCTGGATCAGAGACGTGTACTCTATTTAGACCTATATGTGGTCTCGGGTGTTTTCCTGAATGCGTCGGATCTATCCTTATTGATCTAAACATATGCCTAAGAGTTGGAATGGAATCTATTGCCAAAGAAAGAGGCTCGATGCCAGCCATCCCCTGGAGTAGCCAGAATACTCGTATAGCATGTACGGAAATCAACGTCGAGTAATGTGAGATTCGAAAAGGATTAATTATTTGTATTGTAAATATACAATACGTACGATGGATCACGAGAACTTCTATGAATTACCCATGGAAACTCGGCTGTTATCTCGATCGAGAGTAAACGTACGATCATATCATCTCAGCAGCGTGTCTGAGAACGTGTATAACGCGGAGAATAATTGATGGGCATCGTCTCCGAGAATAAGACTCTTTTGTAGGTCTCAACAGAAAATGAGCAGATAGAGTCGTTCGGTTGGAATTTTTATTCCGATAGGTCCCCCCCCCCTCTCCGGCAGATCGTAAACTTGGCATAATTCATCCGCCGAGTGATTAGGTATTTCCTCCATTATTGTACAGGATTCATTCTGTTATTCCGATCGATCCGCTCCGATTGCTCATCATCATTCCATAATTCGAATTGATGTGGACCTTCCTTGGTAAGATCAGGATCCTATTTGGGTAGGCTTATCCAAGGAAAATCTGAGATCTCCGGATTCCTCCCCTACTTTACGATGGAATAACCTGGATCAGTTACCTTCTAAACATTATGTAAATCGTTCTGAAATGTATAAACGTCCGCCTCTCTCCCCTGATTGGTCCATTGGATTGGTCGGTAACGTATTCTTCGAAGTATCCTCCGTAGATCACTCCCAGTTCAGCTAGTTTTACCGTCGTGATTGGAACAGGAATTGTTTCTTGCTCTATTCAAGATTCCTATTACGGGATGCCCTGGAATCTTTATCCTGTTGACCTAGGGAGGGGTGCGACCAGAAACTTGTTCAGTTCGATCAACGCGGTTACATCAACAGAAGTTATAGGATCGCTTAATATTGTCCATCAATCCTAAAGTAGTATTTGTCGTTCAATGCCCGGCCGGGTCAACAAGGCACAAATAGACTTGGACCTTTATGAATTCCAATTCATATTCCCGGAATGGAACGACTGTCTTGATCCTGAATCAAAAGTCATATCACAGAGGAAATAACCCCTTAGTACTTTTTATCTTTAATAGACGGATCAATCCCTGTTACGGGATCGATAAAGATATTACTGAATGAAGCTCCGGGGGAAATAGTTTATCCGGCATATTATCGAACGGAATCAATTCTATATCTGTCCACATGTTAAATACATAGTACTGGTCGGATTCATCTATTAATAAGCTTCATTCTCCGCGAGATTGACCCATTCATTTCCATGGTCACTTGATCCTTTTTCTCTTTCTTCAGTACTACAAATGGATCTGGATACTACGAATAGACGATCCAATTGAATCCTACTCCTGGAATCATTTGTATAACGAACCAAAGCATCAACGCACGTTACAATTGTTTGAAGATTCATTCCAAATCTCTGACAACTGAGATTTCCCCCTTCTCATATTCTCCCAATATTGTGAAATGTTCACTATTTCCTTCCGTTGATGAATCCGGAAACCCGAAAATTTCTACACTTGTCCCATTACCTACATAAGTATCTGACAAAGAACTCAATTGTCCCTAAGGGCAATCGTGTGAGATGGACCATGCCGAAAAGGCATAATTCTACAAATTGAATACATAAGCCTTTTTCTTGTTATAAGAGATGGATAGGTTTCTGGGGGTTCAATGGAATATATAGATAAACTGAATATGGGTATAAAGAAATTCGGATATGAAACAAGCAGATGGAGTCGAACGACGCATCAGTGAAAAGAACGACCCTCCAATGAGAAAGATCCATATTTTGATGGACAAGATTCAAATATCGGAATAGAACATACAAGAAATCCTAAGCTCTTATAGAAATTCCTGGACATTTCCTTGCATTACATCAGGCCATGTCTCTCGTTACAACTCGAATCACGTGTAATTCGCCGAACCAATGTGCAAAACTGTGTTATTGCAAGATCGATTTCTAAGAAGAATCAATTTTTATTGTTTGACGGTAAATGAAAGTATATAAATGACTGATACGGGGGAGGAAGGATTAACCAGACTTTTCACTTCTGAAATAACCGGGGGTGAAATAAGTTGATTTCTCCCAGATAAATACGTAATACTTCTACATATCACATATACGAGTAATATTTCATTGAATGAATTTTGGAATAAGCCTTGGACAAAATAGTAATATGTAGATCGATGAAAATCAATTGTTCTATTTTTGGGAGAGGAGTGATGAATCCATTTACGGGAAAATGGAATAATTTGATCTATTTCACAGGAGTATATTCATGTTTCTACTTTTTGAATATGAGACTTTTTGGATCTTTTTACTAATATCTAGCCTCATGCCTATTCTGGCATTCCTAATTTCCAGAGCTTTAGCCCCCATTAGCGAAGGCCCAGAGAAGCTCACTAGTTATGAATCCGGTATAGAAGCAATGGGAGATGCTTGGATACAATTTAGGATTCGTTATTATATGTTCGCTTTGGTTTTTGTTGTTTTTGATGTTGAAACAGTTTTTCTTTATCCATGGGCTATGAGTTTCGATATATTGGGTATATCTACCTTTATAGAAGCTTCGATTTTCGTGCTTATCCTAATTGTTGGTTCAGTTCATGCATGGCGAAGAGGAGCATTGGAATGGTCTTAGCTTCCGAGTATTTGGGTGGTGGAGGGAAAGTAGAAAATGGCATAAAACCAGTGATGGGTTCTACAGAATCCCCTTTACTTGGTCAAACAACTCCAAATTCAGTTATTTCAACTACCCTAAATGATCTGTCGAATTGGGCCAGACTCTCCAGTTTATGGCCGCTTCTTTATGGTACTAGTTGTTGTTTTATTGAATTCGCTTCATTAATAGGTTCACGATTCGACTTTGATCGTTACGGTCTGGTACCAAGATCTAGTCCTAGACAAGCCGACCTCATCATAACAGCTGGCACTGTGACCATGAAAATGGCTCCTTCTTTAGTGAGATTATATGAACAAATGCCCGGACCAAAATATGTAATTGCTATGGGAGCATGTACTATTACAGGAGGAATGTTCAGTACAGATTCTTATAGTACCGTTCGTGGAGTGGATAAATTAATTCCCGTAGATGTTTATTTGCCGGGTTGCCCCCCAAAACCAGAGGCTATTATAGATGCTATAATAAAACTTCGTAAAAAGGTAGCTCGAGAAATATATGAAGATAGGACCAAGCTCCAACAAGGAAAGAGATATTTCACTCAAAATCATAAGTTTCGTGTTGGATCCAGTCTTTATACTGGAAACTATGATCAGAAGTTACTCCATAAATCTCCCGAACCTCAATCTGAATCTACTTCAGAGATACTTTCCAAAACCTTTGAATCTACTTCAGAGATACCCTCCGATTTTGTAAAATACGAGAATTCAGTATCTTTCCAGGAATCGAGGAATGAAGAATATTTTGTAAAGAGTAACGAACAGGAAATCAATTTTCAAAAATTCCATTGGAAATGTTAAATACTTATACGGATACTCCTACAAGAAAGACTAATGAAGTACAGGGTCGATTATCCGCTTGGCTAGCCAAGCATAAGTTAGCTCACAGACCTCTGGGTTCTGATTACCAGGGCATAGAAACTTTACAGATAAAATCTGAGGATCGGGCCTCTGTAGCTGTCGCTTTATATGTTTATGGTTTCAATTATCTCCGTTCTCAGTGTGCCTATGATGTAGCGCCGGGGGGATCATTGGCTAGTGTATATCACCTTACAAATATACAGGATGATGCGGATCAACCTGAAGAGATATGTATAAAAGTTTTTGTCCCAAGGAAAAATCCCAGAATTCCGTCTATTTTCTGGATCTGGAAAAGTGCTGATTTTCAGGAACGAGAATCTTATGATATGTTGGGAATCCTTCATGAAAGTCATCCACGCCTGAAACGTATATTGATGCCTGAGAGTTGGATTGGTTGGCCTCTACGCAAAGATTATATTACACCTAATTTCTACGAGATACAGGATGCTCATTGAATGGAATAAAATTGAATGGAATAAAAGTAAACAATCTTCGCTCTTACAATTTGAAATATTCAATTTGAACAATATATCATATTTTCGATGGAGTGAGATAAATAGACTTCTGCTAGTGTCGTAATGGAATCCCTTATCCATTTACATCATCCTACATTCTTGGATCTGGAAGAAACCTATTCGGGATAAATTAAGGAATCAAATTCGTTTACGCATCACAAACCATGTACCACGTACACATTCTATAATATACAAAAAGGAAGAGAAAGATCGGATTTCACTTGTACCAATTCCAGTTGAGAATAGATCCTATCTATTTACACTGTCAATTCCGTATTTCCGAGTTTTCGAACCAACTTTTATATACGCACGGGGTATCGAGATCCAATTGGAACGGGGAAGGACAATATGAACAAAAAGGGAGAAAGAGAACGGAACATGCTGATTCATCTATTATGATCGGGATCTATATGTACGTACATATAAATACATAAATATGTACGTACATATAGATACATAAATATGAATATGGATAACTGTGTATTATGATCTAGGTATATGGATATGGATGAGTATGTATGCCAATAGATATCCATCTATCTAGATAGATATTTCTCGATCTATGAGTTCGCATGCCAGGAACCAGATTTGAACTGGTGGCACGAGGATTTTCAGTCCTCTGCTCTACCAACTGAGCTATCCCGGCTCTTCCCTGTGCATCATTCTAACATAGGACCTGAACTTGTGTCAACTGAAGGGACCATAAAAAATGGGGATTTTTTTCCTAGTTAAAAAATTATTTTCGAACAAAATTTACGGGAAGTAACCATTCATGAGAAGGACTGCTAACGATCGAAGAATTTTCAATTCTCTATCCAGATTGGATATTTCAGATATCTAGATCTCTATCTATATATAGAGATCTAGATATCTATCTATAGATAATGAGAGATTCCTACTTCTATTTCTTCATGGGGGGGTGAATAAAAAGAATCAATTCGAAAGTGAGAATTACAAATTCGAAATTGTATAAAAAAAAAAAAAAAGAGAAATCAGTCATTCGGGAACGAACTCGACTTGGGGATAGAGAGATTTGAACTCTCACGGTCTATAAAGCCGACGGATTTTCCTCTTACTGCAATTTGCATTGTTGTTGGCATTGACATGTAGAACTGGACTCTATCTTTATCCTCGTCGAAAAATTCACTCCAGGAATCGATCCGACTTCCTCTTTAGGGAGGTGAAGTTAATCATTGGATTACTTAATGTCGAATTATTCCTTTAACTTAAAATTGACCCAAGCGTCTCACTAATAGTGAAATGCATAAAATGATTCAAGTCCCGATCATGAACTTTGCTTGATAGTATGGACCATTCCCACTTTTGGAGTGTAAATGTAAAGATTATTCCATAGATGCAGCACTGGGGAAAAGAATATTCATTCGTTAGAATAGCTTCCATCGAGTCTCTGCACCTATCCTTTCTCTTCCTAGTCAAGGAAACTATTGTCTCTGTAAACTGGATTTGGTTCAGGATTGCCCATTCTAAATGTCCTAGGGTTCCCTGGATTTGGAAGCTATCACTTGGTAGGTTTCCATACCAAGGCTCAACTCGATCAAGTCCGTAGCGTCTACCAATTCCGCCATATCCCCTTTTGAAAAACGAGATCCCACTGTAATCTCATCCTATTATTCCATTTTCATCAGAGTTATTCATTGGATATCCATTCGGTACTGGGAGAGATGTCTTCTCTTATTTCTTTCTCTCTTACCATCTCCACTATCATCTAGTATGACTGAAAATGATTCTATCATTTCTGCATTTCCCGCGCAATGTTTTTTCCCTTTCTGTTTGATTTGGAATAGTGAAACGATCAATATCAATTGATCCTTTCTTCCCTTCCTTTCTCTCGAACGAATCCACATCCAAGCAATGTTTCATTGGAATCTGGATTGCGTCATTGAGCTCAATTAGCTATAATTGCTAAGATTCCGAATATATTGATGAATATCATACTAATGATATGCAGTTATGGCTTATTCATACAAGCCCGCTTAGCTCAGAGGTTAGAGCATCGCACTTGTAATGCGATGGTCATCGGTTCGATTCCGATAGCCGGCTCTTTGTTATTCCCTTCATTCCTCCTCATGATCTATAATGTTTTGTTAGGATCAAGGAATATGGGGAAGATTCCTCTTTCTTCTGATCGTTGGTTCACGGGTCCGCTATGCCATGATCACTTTCAACTAGAAACGGAATGGGTTATTGAATGGAGCAGATCTATTTAGATCTCTCCAAACCAATTTTTCAAGAGATCTTTGTTCTCCATTTTGATGTTTATACGATTCATACTATTCTTCTTTCCAGTACTATTTGTTCATTTCGTAAAAGAAGGAGTTCTTATGTCCCGTTATCGAGGACCTCGTTTAAAAATAATACGTCGTCTAAGAACTTTACCAGGGCTGACTAATAAAAGACCGAAATCCAGGAATGATCCTACCAATCAATCTTCTTCTAGAAAAATATCTCAATATCGTATCCGTCCGGAAGAAAAACAAAAATTGCGTTTCCATTATGGACTGACAGAGCGACAATTACTTAAATATGTTCGTATTGCTGGAAGAGCCAAAGGATCAACGGGCCAGATCCTATTGCAATTACTTGAAATGCGTTTGGATAATATTATTTTTCGATTGGGTATGGCTCTTACCATTCCTGGAGCCAGACAATTGGTTAATCATAGACATATCCTGGTCAATGATCGTGTGGTAGATATACCAAGTTATCGTTGCAAACCCCGAGATGTTATTACTATAAGAGATCAACGGAGATCGAGAGCTATGATCGGGAAAAATCTCGATTTATCCCAGAAGGATCAAATGCCGAATCATTTGACTCTTCATTCGTCACAATATAAGGGATTAGTCAATCAAATAATAGATAGTAAATGGATCGGTTTAAAGATCAATGAATTGCTGGTTGTAGAATATTATTCCCGTCAAGCTTGAATTGAGAATGAAAAAGAGAGGTTCTTGTACATCTAGACAATTATGTTTCTCTCTTTTTTCTTTAAGGAGACGAGTAGATAGAATTGTTCGATTCTTGGGATTCGACTTATCTTTGTTCATCCCCCCGTACGCTATTATACGATATGATCATTAATGATACTTTCATTTATCGTCCGCTTTTTCCCAATGTTCTTTTACTTTCTCATATCACGAATCGACGTTTCTTCTATTTCCCTATATCACGAAATAGGAGGGGATTGATCTCAGAATGATAAGATCATCCCCTTGGGATTCGATCTATTGGGAGAACAGAACGATGGGGAATAATAAGAAAGTTAAGGTGCGGAAAGAGAGGGATTCGAACCCTCGGTAAACAAAAGTCTACATAGCAGTTCCAGTGCTACGCCTTGAACCGCTCGGCCATCTTTCCTACGGGATCTTCCGATTCTAATCCACGGAATTGATGGATAGCAAGTCCCTTAGGAATTATTATTCTTCGGATACGATCAGTTCTGAATCCTTTTGCGAAGGTAAAAATACTTATTCAATCCCCAGAAGGGACAAAAATTTTCCAGCACTTCCTCTTCTTTTAGGAAATCTTCATCCTTGTTGATCCGATGATCTCATCCTATTTGAATTGATATTCCCGATCCAATTTCTCAATTGGAATGGATTAGTAATCCATTCCAATTGAGAAATTGGAATGGATTACTAATCCATTCCATATCATGATCATATATCAATTACAAAATGATTGTCTGGTATCAATTATGTAATAATTAGGAAGAATTCTTCGACAACAATTTATTGTATAAATTGTCTCATGATGATCATATTATAAATATATACACATATAATTGATGGTCATTTGATTCTCATTATGCAATGATCATTTCACTTCTTTATTATTTCTTTCGTTCGGATCACGACCAAATGAAAATGATAACTTATCGAGTTCACGGAATATGTAGAAACAGTTCCTTGAATAGGAATATTTTTCTATTGCTTATTGGTCAATATTACTAATGAACATCAAATTGTTCCGAGCATTCCCCATCTATCTATTATTAGTCTATCTATTATTAGATAGAAGAATCAATTGGAATGTTCACATATTTCCGATCGTAAGAAAATCGATTTCTATGGTATTGTGCACCGGAAAATCCTTTTGTTCATGGGATCATTTCCGGAAAAAGGGAATGAGAAGAATTATCAAATCTATAACTGACTATGCCTAGATCTCAGAGAAATGACAATTTTACTGATAAGACCTTCACAATTGTAGCGGATATCCTATTGCGAATAATCCCCACAGCTCCAGGGGAAAAAGAGGCATTTACCTATTACAGAGATGGTGTGATTCGATCTTTTTTCCGTTCTTTCCCTCTCGGGGGGGGAGACGGGATTCGGAAATAAAATAATATTGAGTCAAAGAAAACTTACGCTTAGTGAAGGTGAGTTTTGGAGATGAAACAATTCCTTCTGTCGTGTATCCCCGGTTGATGCAACCTTGGATGCCCTGATCTCCTAGAGATCCCAGTATCGAGCGAAAGGTTACACCTATGGAATAGGCTTTGTATGGTCGAGTCTATCTAATAGGCATGCATAGGGGAAAAGCACTACATGTGGAAATCAACAACACAAAAGCTTCGTTATAGTTCATACGCATTACCCCTTTTATGGGGGCTAATAAGAATGGTTGGGACAACAAACATCCATCTCGTTTGTACCTCGGGTATCCATATGATATAACCATCGTAGATCGTTGAAGTGGCTAATTCCTAGAAAATACAGGGCGTTAAGGACAAATGAATTGTTAGAGTTTCCATTTTTAGCACTAAGATCCTCAGTGCTCAGGAAAGAATCTCTGCGATAAGGATGGCTAGAGACTCATTGGAAAGACACTAGCCCCTGTTAGTTCAAAATGTTGGGTAATAATCTTTTTTCAATTCTACGGGTTATTCCCCTTATTATGTACTATAAAGGAGGAGCCGTATGAGGTGAGAATCTCACGTACGGTTTTGGAACGGAGATCATTTCAATTGAATGAACGACCGTAACGGATGTCAGCTCAATCCGAAGGAGAATATGCGGAAGCTTTACAAAATTATTATGAAGCTATGCGACCGGAAATTGACCCTTATGATCGAAGTTATATACTATATAATATAGGTCTTATCCACATGAGTAACGGAGAGCATACCGAGGCTTTGGAATATTATTTCCAGGCATTGAAACGAAACCCATCCCTACCACAAGCTTTTAATAATATGGCCGTGATCTGTCATTACGTGCGGCTATCTGTGCTATGGAATAGATCAGTTAGGAACTGCTATGGGGAAGGACAAAGAAAAAGGCTTTCTACATATGCGCCGTCCGAAATAACGGTTTCTTATCAGCTGTAATAAAAAGACCATCCTTCATAGGAGCCCGAATATGAATGGATAAGCAGAGCCTATATACTCCATGGATAAAAGAATGAATTCGATTGATGGGGGAAGCACCGTAAAGATCAATTATTGAAAATTCGGGCTGATACAATGAGATCTGCTCACTCACAAAAGTCAGGGATCAACTTATGCAATAGAGTTGATCTACTAAGCTATCGAGCAGCGGTGTAGGATCAGATCCTAAAGATAGAAGAAGGCACTTTCCCATCAACTCCAGATGGGAAGTACTTCTAAAAATTTCTATGCAAAATTGAGATAGTTACCTCTCAAAAAGACCTCTATTTGGATGATTTGAAGTAGAGATCTTTGTTTCTCTACTTTCTCTTTCTGAGGGTGGGAGAAAAGATAAAATCCGATCAAAAGTGAAGTTAAAACTCATGTCATTGACCCTTTTTGGTCCTTCAATTGACCTAATCAAATGGAACCCATTTGCAATGAATTCTCTTCAATGATATATTTTGAATTTTGAGTGGAGGACCAAATACAAATAATAGTTGATTGAGCCGTATGAGGTAGGAAACTCTCAAGTACGGTTCTAAGGGAAGGAAACTTTTCCAAGTTGACCTATCTCGACCGGGGAGAGCAGGCCATTCGACAGGGAGATCCTGAAACTGCGGAGGCTTGGTCCGATCGAGCTGCTGAGTATTGGAAACAAGCCATAGCGCTTGCTCCAGGCAATTACATTGAAGCACAAAATTGGTTAAAGATTACAGGACGCCTTGGCGAATGAGAATCTCTATTCCTAATCATTTTTTTAAATTACCAAATATTGATTCTCCGGGGGAGATCAATGGAATGATTTCGTAATACTCTTTTTAATTTGATCCTATTTCGGCATCTATTCATGGGAATAGATCGACAATATCGCAAATAATACCTTTTATGGATCGTTAATGAAATAGATCTATTGAATAAGGTGAAATTCAGAGATGTCTCTTCAATGATCCATGAAGAATTTCAAGTCATTGTGATCCATAATGACATGTGATATATGATATGACATATGTGGGTATCTGTGTGGATATCTATATCTAGATATAGATATATCTAGATATAGATATCCATATGATAATGATCATTGCACCGATAAATACTTTTTACATCACACGAGGAAAGATTTTTCCTGAATTGCAATGGTCCATTGAGCACCTCAGGGATATGTCATAATAAATTTGAACACCTGCCCCAGATTGACTCCGTATCATAGTCGCTCCGGTCATGAACTGGAAAAGAAAGAGAAGAACGGGTTGAAAACATATATCTATCAGAAGTTCACTAATTACTGTTGGCGGGTTTCTTCTTATGTCTCGTCCGGAAAGAGGAGAACTCAATGATTATTCGTTCACCGGAACCAGAAGTAAAGATTGTGGTGGAAAGGGATCCTATAAAAACCTCTTTTGAAAAATGGGCCAAACCTGGGCATTTTTCAAGGACACTAGCTAAAGGCCCTAATACTACTACTTGGATCTGGAATCTACATGCTGATGCTCACGATTTTGGTAGCCATACCAATGATTTGGAAGAGATCTCCCGCAAAGTCTTTAGTGCTCATTTCGGTCAACTAGCCATCATCTTGATTTGGCTAAGTGGGATGTACTTTCATGGCGCTCGTTTCTCCAATTATGAAGCATGGCTGAGTGATCCTACTCACATAAAACCCAGTGCTCAGGTAGTTTGGCCAATAGTAGGTCAAGAAATACTGAATGGGGATGTAGGTGGAGGTTCTCGAGGGATACAAATAACCTCTGGTTTGTTTCAAATTTGGCGAGCATCTGGAATAACTAGTGAATTACAACTTTACTGCACTGCAATTGGTGCATTGATTTTTGCAGCGTTAATGCTTTTTGCTGGTTGGTTCCATTATCACAAAGCTGCTCCAAAATTGGCTTGGTTCCAAGATGTAGAATCCATGTTGAACCACCATTTAGCGGGGTTACTAGGACTTGGGTCTCTATCTTGGGCAGGACACCAAGTACACGTCTCTTTACCTATTAACCAACTCCTAGATGCTGGAGTGGATCCTAAAGAGATACCTCTTCCCCATGAATTTATTTCGAATCGCGATCTTTTAGCTCAACTTTATCCTAGTTTTGCTGAGGGATTAACCCCACTTTTTACCCTAAATTGGTCGGAATATTCAGAATTTCTAACTTTTCGTGGAGGACTAAATCCAGTCACGGGGGGTCTGTGGCTGACCGATACTGCACATCATCATTTGGCTATTGCAATTCTTTTCCTGATAGCCGGTCATATGTATAGGACCAATTGGGGCATTGGCCATAGCCTTAAAGAAATTTTGGAGACTCATAAAGGTCCATTTACGGGTGAGGGTCATAAAGGTCTTTACGAGATCTTGACCACCTCATGGCATGCTCAATTAGCTCTTAACCTAGCTATGTTGGGCTCTCTGACTATTGTCGTAGCTCACCATATGTATTCTATGCCTCCCTATCCATACTTAGCTATTGACTATGGCACCCAACTCTCTCTGTTCACACATCACATGTGGATCGGCGGATTTCTCATAGTTGGCGCCGCTGCACATGCAGCCATTTTTATGGTAAGAGACTATGATCCAACTACTCAATACAACAATCTATTAGATCGTGTTCTTAGACATCGTGATGCGATTGTATCACACCTCAACTGGGCATGCATATTCCTAGGTTTCCATAGTTTTGGTCTGTATATTCATAATGATACTATGAGCGCTTTAGGGCGTCCTCAAGATATGTTTTCGGATACTGCTATACAATTACAACCTATCTTTGCTCAATGGGTACAAAACACTCATGCTTTAGCACCGGGTTCAACAGCTCCTGATGCAACAGCGAGCACCAGCTTAACTTGGGGAGGTGGTGATCTAGTAGCAGTAGGCGGCAAAGTGGCTTTGTTACCAATTCCATTAGGAACCGCGGATTTTTTGGTACACCACATTCATGCATTTACTATCCATGTGACTGTATTAATTTTACTTAAAGGCGTTTTATTTGCCCGTAGCTCTCGTTTAATACCTGATAAAGCGAATCTTGGTTTTCGTTTTCCTTGCGATGGACCTGGAAGAGGAGGGACATGTCAGGTATCCGCCTGGGATCATGTTTTCCTAGGTTTATTCTGGATGTACAATGCGATTTCGGTAGTGATATTCCACTTCAGTTGGAAAATGCAGTCCGATGTTTGGGGTAGTATAAGTGATCAGGGAATGGTAACTCATATCACGGGAGGAAACTTTGCACAGAGTTCCATTACCATTAACGGGTGGCTTCGTGACTTTCTATGGGCACAAGCCTCTCAAGTGATCCAATCTTATGGTTCTTCATTATCTGCCTATGGTCTTCTCTTTTTAGGTGCTCATTTTGTTTGGGCCTTTAGTTTAATGTTCCTATTTAGTGGCCGTGGGTATTGGCAAGAACTCATCGAATCTATCGTTTGGGCTCATAACAAATTA